TTTAAAATTAATTTTTTATTTTTTTTGACTTGCAAGAAATTGAGACTTATTTCTACTTTTTACTCCTTAAAACAATTTCATTCTCATTCCATATCCGTAAACTTACGTAAATTTGTTCTAGACTTTTTAACCCAAAAAGAAATTTGCAGTTTTTAATTTTGCTTTTCGACTAACTAACGGTTTTTGCTTTAAGTTTTGTGCGCGTTGAATTTTTACGTATTTCGTCAGTCTACATTAAAGATTTCTGGGACCAGTTTCTATTATCCAGTTTGAACTTAATTTTAATACACTTAACAAATACTGAGGATCCTTATTTGGATATACAATTAACTCAAAACTCGATATATAAACTTAAAAAATACGGCTGTTTCATTTACTAGTTTTTACATTGTTTTCACTCTACCGAGTATTTGATAGTTTATAGTTTGTAATTGTAATTTAGTACTTATGGTATAATTTTACCTAGGATTTTTACTTAAAAACCTTAAATGAGTAAAACCGAAATTAAAATCACACGTGACTAAAAGTTATATATATTTAACTATTAGTCACATTAAGTTATAATTCTAGTTACCATTTAGTTATCCAGTTTAAAACTTTAGTAACTATTTGTCTTTAAATATTAGATACTGTTAGTTAATTCTATAGTTAATTTTATTATTCTTTAGTTGTATTGTTTGTCAATTTTCAGTTATTACTAATTTTTTTTACTGTAACTCACTGTTTAAATAAACATTTCAATTTTAGTTTCAATTTTGAAAATTGCTTTTAATTCCGTTACAATTCTAGGAGACTCAGACTTGTGTTATAATAACAAACGTGACACGAATGGTAGAAAATAAAAACCTTTCATACATCGTGGGTTCGATATCTTTTCCTTTTGGAATTTTTATTTTTTTTGAAGAGTTTGATCCTGGCTCAGGATGAACGCTGGCGGTATGCTTAACACATGCAAGTCGAACGATCCTTCGGGATAGTGGCGGACGGGTGAGTAACACGTGAGTTATCAACGCTTAGGTGAGGCATATCAAATGGAAACGTTTGTTAATTCCTCGTAATACTATTAAGTTAAAGATTTTTCGCCTAAGCACGAGCTTGCGCCTGATTAGCTTGTTGGTAGGGTAATGGCTTACCAAGGCTTTGATCAGTAGCTGGTCTGAGAAGATGAACAGCCACACTGGAATTTAGAACGGAACAGACTCCTACGGGAGGCAGCAGTGGGGAATATTTGGCAATGAGCGAAAGCTTGACCAAGCAATACCGCGTGGAGGATGACTGCTTTAGGGTTGTAAACTCCTTTTCTGATTGAGGAAATTTTGACAGTATTTCAGGAATAAGCATCGGCTAACTTCGTGCCAGCAGCCGCGGTAATACGGGGGATGCAAGCGTTATCCGGATTTATTGGGCGTAAAGCGTTCGTAGATGGTTATTTAAGTTTAATGTTAAATTCTAAGGCTTAACCTTAACAATGCATTAAAAACTGAGTGACTTTAGTACAATAGGGGTAAAGGGAATTTCCAGTGTAGCGGTGAAATGCGTAGATATTGGAAAGAACGCCTACAGCGAAAGCACTTTACTGGGTTGTTACTGAAATTGAGGGACGAAAGCTAGGGGAGCAAACGGGATTAGATACCCCGGTAGTCCTAGCCGTAAACGATGGATACTAAGTGATATTCTAATATTGCTGTAGCTAACGCATTAAGTATCCCGCCTGGGAAGTACGCTTGCAAAAGTGAAACTCAAAGGAATTGACGGGGGCCCGCACAAGCGGTGGAGCATGTGGTTTAATTCGATGATACACGAGAACCTTACCAGGACTTGACAGATTGGTTATTTTCTTGAAAGAGAAATTCTCTTAGGAGTCCAATCACAGGTGGTGCATGGCTGTCGTCAGCTCGTGTCGTGAGATGTTGGGTTAAGTCCCGCAACGAGCGCAACCCTTTTCTTTAGTTAGTTTTCTAGAGATACTGCCGGTGATAAACTGGAGGAAGGTGAGGATGAGGTCAAGTCAGCATGCCCCTTATGTCCTGGGCTACACACGTGCTACAATGGCTAATACAATGAGTTGCAAACTCGCGAGGGTAAGCTAATCTCTTAAAATTAGTCTTAGTTCGGATTGTAGCCTGAAACTCGGCTACATGAAGTTGGAATCGCTAGTAATCGCCGGTCAGATATACGGTGGTGAATACGTTCTCGGGCCTTGTACACACCGCCCGTCACACCATGGAAATTAATCGTATCTGAAGTGGTTTCTTCGTTTCGTTTGAAACTACTAAGGTTGGGTCAGTAACTGGGGTGAAGTCGTAACAAGGTAGCCGTACTGGAAGGTGCGGCTGGAACAACTCCTTAATAATTTTTTGTTTTCATAGGGCTATTAGCTCAGTTGGTTTAGAGCGTGCCCTTGATAAGGGTGAGGTCGATGGTTCAAGTCCATCATGGCCCTATGGTGTTTTGAGTTTGGGGGTATAGCTCAATTGGTGGAGCGCTGCTTTTGCACGGCAGAGGTTAGCGGTTCGATTCCGCTTATCTCCAAAACGTTTGTTAATTTGGTTAAATATTTATGAGCTCATGTTGGATTCCTTGGAACTTAATGGCGATGAAGGGCGTAGTTACTAGCGATATTCTTCGGGGAACTAGAAACAAGTTTTGATCCGAAGGTTCCCTAATGGGGCAACCCAATTAAAACTTTCACAAAATTTATACGTGAAATGTAGCAAACCTGGTGAACTGAAACATCTTAGTAGCCAGTGGAAAAGAAAGCAATAGCGATTTTCTTATTAGCGGCGAGTTAAAAGAAAGTAGCCTAAACCTATTTATAGGGGTCGTGGGGGTCAGTTTTTTATTTGATTTAAAAGCATGAATTTGTTGAAAGCAATACGAAAAAAGGTTGATAGTCCTGTAGTGCTTTTTCTTAAATAATTTGATTTTCCCGAGTAGCATAGAGCACGTGGAATTCTGTGTGAATCTGCGAGGACCATCTCGTAAGGCTAAATATTATTAAGTTACCGATAGTGAACTAGTACCGCGAGGGAAAGGTGAAATAGAACCTTGAGAAGGGAGTGAAATAGAAAATGAAAGCATGAGTTCACACGCAATAGAAAAGCTTTTAAGCTTGACTGTGTGCCTGTTGAAGAATGAGCCGGCGACTTATGAATAATGGCTTGGTTAAAATCTAAATTTGGAGCCTTAGCGAAAGCGAGTTTTAATAGAGCGTTTTGTCATTGTTTATAGACCCGAAACCGAGTGATCTAACTAAGACCAGGATGAAGCTTAGGTAAAACTAAGTGGAGGTCCGAACTCACCAATGTTGAAAAATTGGGAGATGAGTTTTAGTTAGTGGAGAAATTCTAGTCGAACTCGGAGCTAGCTGGATCTCTCCGAAATGCGTTGAGGCGCAGCGGTTAATTACGACCTGTTTAGTGGTAAAGCACTGTTTCGATGAGGGCTGCGAAAGTGGTACCGAGTTGTAGCAAACTAAGAATACTAAGCAATGATTTTCAATTAGCCAGTGAGACTGTGGGGGATAAGCTTCATTGTCAAAAGGGAAACAGCCCAGATCACCAGTTAAGGCCCCTAAATATATGCTAAGTGGCAAAGGATGTAAATAGACGTAGACAACCAGGAGGTTTGCTTAGAAGCAGCCAAGTTCCTTTAAAAAGTGCGTAATAGCTTACTGGTCAAGTCCATTTGCGCCGATAATGTATGGGACTAAGCATTTTGCCGAAACTGTGAGTTTACGGTAGGAGAGCGTTCTGCTTGGGCTGAAGTAAAAATGGAAGTTTTTATGGACTTAGCAGAAGTGAGAATGTCGGCTTAAGTAACGAAAACACTAGTGAGAATCTAGTGCTCCGAAAACCAAAGGATTCCTTTGCAAGGTTCGTCCACAAAGGGTTAGTCAGGTCCTAAAATGAGGCTTAAAAGCGTAGTTGATGGAAAACAGGTTAATATTCCTGTACTGCACCTAGTTTGATTAAGGGTGACGAAAGAGGTTATGGTCAGCCAGTTTTTGGAATCTGGTTTAAGCTTTCGAGGTATTGAGAAGTATTAATAAAAGATACTTTGAGCTGAGAAGCAAATATTTTTTTACTAAGGTAAAGAAATGACTTTAGTCATGTTTCCTAGAAAAACCCTAGCAATTCCATTAACTAGAATGCACCTGTACCTTAAACTGACACAGGTCGGTAGGTAGAGTATACTAAGGAGAGCGAGATAACCCTTTTTAAGGAACTCGGCAAAATGGCCTTGTAACTTCGGGAGAAAAGGTGCCCTGGTCAAAACCAGGGTTGCAGCGATCAGATCCAGGCGACTGTTTATCAAAAACACAGGTCTCCGCAAAGTTGAAAAACTATGTATGGGGGCTGACGCCTGCCCAGTGCCGGAAGGTGAAAGAAACTTGTTAGCTTTCGCGAAGCTCGTGACTTAAGCCCCGGTGAACGGCGGCAGTAACTATAACTGTCCTAAGGTAGCGAAATTCCTTGTCGGGTAAGTTCCGACCTGCACGAAAGGCGTAACGATCTGGATACTGTCTCAAAAAGGGACTCGGTGAAATAGAACTAACTGTGAAGATGCGGTTAACTTACACTTGGACAGAAAGACCCTATGAAGCTTTACTGTAGTTTGAAATTGATTTTCGACTTTCTTTGCGCAGAATAGGTGGGAGGCTTTGATTTATTCCTTCCGGGGAATATTGAGCCGTCCGTGAGATACCACTTTAAGAAAGTTAAAAATCTAATTGCGTTTCCTTATAGGGACGCTTGACCCTTTCAGATGGGCAGTTTTACTGGGGCGGTAGCCTCCTAAAAGGTAACGGAGGCTTACAAAGGTTTTCTCAAGCTGGTCGGAAATTAGCTTTGGAGTGTAAAGACATAAGAAAGCTTAACTGTTAGACTTATAAGTCAAGCAGTGACGAAAGTCGGTCTTAGTGATCCGACGTTACTTAATGGGAAGGACGTCGCTCAAAAGATAAAAGTTACTCTAGGGATAACAGGCTGATCTCCCCCAAGAGTTCACATCGACGGGGAGGTTTGGCACCTCGATGTCGGCTCATCGCAACCTGGAGCGGTAGTACGTTCCAAGGGTTGGGCTGTTCGCCCATGAAAGCGGTACGTGAGCTGGGTTCAGAACGTCGAGAGACAGTTCGGTCCATATCCGGTGTAAGCGTTGGAGTATTGAAAGGAACTTTTTCTAGTACGAGAGGACCGAAAAGGACACACCAATGGTGTACCAGTTCTTATGCCAATAGGACACGCTGGGTAGCTATGTGTGGAGTGGATAACTGCTGAAGGCATATAAGCAGGAAGCCCACCTTAAGATGAGTACTCCTTTAAGATTACGATAAGATGAATCGTAAATAGGTATCCGGTATAATGATGAGCAATCACATGAGCTAAGATATACTAATAAATCGTTTGTTTTTCCTTTTTAACAATAATTCTTGCTGTGAGAAGAGAAATTTTTTCATAGATTGTGGTGCTAATTTCTAATTTTTAAAGTCACCTAATCCATTCCGAACTTAGGGTTGACTAATTAGATAGGTCCTTTGTACTTTGGGGGAGACCCTGCGGGAAATTGTACCTATGTGCCATGACATACATATATAAACATTTCATGTTTGCATGAACTATCCTAAAATCTAATTACCTTCGACCGGACTTGAACCGGCAAGCTTATTAGCGTATGATTTTGAATCATATGTGTATACCATTTCACCACGAAGGAACATAACTATTATAATCTATAGCTATTTTTTGTTTTATTCATACTCAAAGACCTTTTTAAATACTTGTTGCACTTTATATCCTGAGTCCATTGATTCTAAAGGATCTTTTCTTAATCGATGACGAAGACATAATGTAATTACTGTGAAAATATCTTTAGGAGTTACTTCACTTCTTCCTTCAAAAGCAACTAGTGCTTTTGCTGCTCTATTAGTTACTAAATCTCCTCTAAGACCGTCAACGTTTAATTCAGAGCATATTTGTGATATCTTTTCTAGGAGTTCGTAACTTACTTTTACTTCTTTCAGTTTTTTCCTTGCAGTTAAAATTCTTTCTGTTAATTTTTCTTGCTCTTCTTTGTACTTGTTTTTAAATTCAATAGGATTCTTTTCAAACAATTCACGTTGTTGAACTATTTTTACCCTTAGATTCGGTTCTTTTACTGTTTTTATTTGTGCGTGCATTCCAAATCTATCCAGTAATTGCGGTCTTAATTCTCCTTCTTCGGGGTTTCCAGAACCAATTAATATAAATTTTGCTGGGTGACATATCGATATTCCTTCTCGTTCTACTGTGTTCCATCCTGAAGCTGCAGAATCCAATAATACATCAACCAAATGATCATCCAATAAATTTACTTCGTCGACATAAAGGATTCCACGATTTGCTTGAGCAAGTAGTCCAGGTTCAAAAGCTTTTAATCCTTCAGAAATTGCCTTTTCTATATTTATTGTTCCGCAGACTCTATCTTCTGTTGCTCCTAATGGCAAATCTATCATGGGTGTTTGTATTTGTGTAATGGAAAGCTTTTCATTATTTTTTACTTTTTCTAGAACTTCGTTTGACATTAATTCAGGGTCATACGGGTCCGAATTATAAGGGTCATTTTCGACAACTTCAATTGGTGGTAATAAATCTACTAATGCCCTTACAATTGTTGATTTTCCGGTTCCTCTGTCGCCCATGATCATTACTCCACCAATTTTCGGATCTATTACATTTAGAATTAGTGATAATTTCAATGACTAAATATTATGCATTTGTCTAATTTAACTACATAGGACATACTTTGTCATATAGCTAATTTAATTTATTTACGTTCTCGCATTACTTTTCATTTTACATGCATTAACTTTTAATGATAAATATTTTTATTTACTAAATTTGGAGATGCTAAAGTTATAAAGTACAGATTTGTAAAGAAGTTTTTCTCTATTATTTATTTGTTTTAGTTATTATTTATCATGATTTATAACTCACAAATCTCCTCTTGTCCTACTATTGAAGTAAAGGGAAAAACAGGTCTACTACTTGTCTTTTTATTCATATATAATTATTATTTTACTTACTATATTATTGACTATGGATTATAAGAAAATAGATTATAAAAATAAAATATTGTTTATTAATAAAATCCTATTCAATTATTTTTGGTTTAATATGACAAGTTTAGGTTTACAAAAAGAAGAGAATCTAGGTATATTTGATATTGCAGATGACTGGTTAAAGCGCGATCGCTTTGTTTTCGTAGGTTGGTCTGGCTTACTTTTATTTCCTTGTGCTTATTTAGCTTTAGGTGGATGGTTAACAGGTATTACATTTGTAACTTCTTGGTATACACATGGATTAGCAAGTTCATTCCTTGAAGGATGTAATGCTCTAACAGCTGCTGTTTCTACACCACCAAATAGTATGGGACATTCGCTATTACTTTTATGGGGTCCTGAAGCACAGGGTGATTTCACTCGTTGGTTACAATTGGGTGGATTATGGACTTTTGTAGCTTTACATGGTTCTTTTGGTTTAATTGGTTTCATGCTACGTCAGTTTGAAATTGCTCGTGCAGTACAGATTCGACCATACAATGCTATTGCTTTTTCTGCTCCTATTTCTGTTTTTGTATCAGTTTTCTTAATTTATCCATTAGGTCAATCTGGTTGGTTTTTTGCTCCTAGTTTTGGTGTAGCTTCTATCTTCCGATTTATCTTGTTTTTCCAAGGATTCCACAACTGGACGTTAAATCCTTTCCACATGATGGGTGTTGCTGGTGTATTAGGTGCAGCTCTTTTTGTTTTTATTGAATCTTTTGGGTTAGGATTAAAAAGTTTAATTTTTATTTTATAAGATTTATATCCGTTTTCCTATTAAATTTCTGTATTATATAATTAAAATACTTAAAAGAGTAGTATTGTGCAGTTATTTTATAAACACTTTTTTAGAGAAAATTTAATACCTAACACAATTTATTTGGTCACTAAAGTTGACGTTATGATTTATATATTTAAAATATATTTTGCTATATATTGTTAGTAAATAAGCTGTATGTATTTTTTATGCTTCTACAGTTTTATGAGCAAGGTATTTGTTATAATACTTTGACTTAATTATGTGCTATACATGGTGCAACAGTAGAAAATACTTTATTCGAAGATGGTGACGGATCAAATACTTTCCGTGCTTTTAACCCTACGCAAGCTGAAGAAACTTATAGTATGGTAACTGCAAACCGTTTCTGGTCACAAATTTTTGGTGTGGCTTTCTCTAATAAGCGTTGGCTTCATTTCTTTATGCTATTCGTTCCTGTTACTGGATTATGGATGTCTGCATTGGGTGTTGTTGGTTTAGCTCTAAATTTAAGAGCATATGATTTTGTGTCACAAGAAATTCGTGCTGCTGAAGATCCTGAATTCGAAACTTTTTATACTAAGAACATTCTTCTTAATGAAGGTATACGTGCTTGGATGGCGGCTCAAGATCAGCCTCATGAACAACTTGTATTCCCGGAGGAAGTATTACCACGTGGAAACGCTCTTGGGCGGGCATGGTTTCAAAACCCGTACAATTATATATTAACTTTGTACTTTTATTCTAAGAAACCTATTTCAAAATTGTACAATTAAAATAACAAAGGAAAAGAATAAGAACGAGACAAAGACAAATAAAATCATTCAAAGGTGTAAGGATAGAAGATAATAGAGTGTAAGTCCTATGAGAAATAAATAATAAAATGTAATTCAAAGTAAGGTAACGCTTACTTTATTCTTATGAATTGACACACAAAGATTTCAAGGAATAATGGAAAAAATATGGGAAACCAGGGACCTATACATAGCATCTCTATTAAAGCAGGATTGGATCTGCGAATCACGATTGAAAGGATGAAGGCATAAGCCTGAAGATAAACTCGGATAGGGTAATTCCCCCAAAACCACTAACTCTAATAAGAAGGAAGAGTGGAGATTAAATGTCTCATTCGTCAGAAGGAGCGGCGTATGAAGACACCTTTTAAAACATTTAGTCACGAATAAAGACCGGTCTTTGACAGTCGTTTATTTTCCCGTGAAGGGGCGAGTATTGATACATCCTCCTCAATAAATAATTTTGGAATAAATAATGACCGAACGAACTAACGGTTTTCGCAATTAAATACCAATTAATAAGTAAAAGAAACATACACAGGAATAACAATACACGAAAACCTAATATGTAAAATTTTTATTACATATATTATATATCTGGATATTACAGATATACCAAGGATGAAGGTTTTAACCTTTAATCCATAAGTTTGGAGAAACCAAAAGGCCTAAAAAGTAGGAGAGATCCTAAGTTCCTAAAAGGTTTGAAAGAAATAGGTAGGCCGGGTGGTTAGTCATAGTACAGACAAAGGAATCCTTATTATAATCCCGTGAATGTTCGGTCCAAGTAATAGGGACACAATGTCACAAGATATTTTACATTATAAATATTATAAATAATAGGATTTAGTGATTAGTAATTAATTCATCATGAAAGCAAAAACTAAATACAACAAAGAAATTGCTAACAAGTATCACGATACTAAATACTATGAGAGCAACGAATTTGACATCAAAAACAAAGGATTCCTGGAAGAAGAAAAAATTAGACTACGGACAGGAAGTAAAAGAATTGTATCAAAAATTATAGAAAATAAAATAGACCAAGGAAAAGGTGCATCGGAAGGAGTATTTAATGTACTAAGAAGTATGTACGAAAAAAATGAAAGACACGCCTTTAACAATAGCACTGAAGTATTATATAACAGTAACTTATTAAATTTAGTAGCCAGTGTGCCTCTACTAATGGTGTCGTATTACAAGATAAGAAAGAACTCTGGTAGTGTTACTTTGGCACATGAAACAAGCCACCAGGTATATGAGAAATTCAATACAGATCAAAAGAATCTGATAAATAAAAATTACAGTGGAGCAGACGGTATTAATATGAAAGCTTTTCAAAATACAAGTCGTTTACTAAAGGAAGGTAAATACCCTTGGGGAACCAGTAAACGAATTTACGTCGACAAACCAGGAAAACCTGGTTCCAAACGACCCTTAACCATTCCACCCTTTATGGATCGAGTCGTACAAGAAGCAATAAGACAAATATTAGTGGCAATATATGAACCCACTTTCGACAAAATGAACGTTTCCTTTGGCTTTAGACCAAATAGATCTACCCATGATTCTATATATTCATTGTCAAATCAAACGGCACAAGGATTAGATAAAGCCTTAGAAGGGGATATCAAATCAGCTTACGACAAAGTAAATAGAAAAAAATTAATACAAATCCTAGGAAAAAGGATAAGAGATAGGAAGTTCTTAAAGCTCATAGAAGAAAGATTGAACTATGAGTTTTATGACTCGGAAAAAAATATATACGTAAGAGATGAAGAAGGAATACCACAAGGAGGAACGGACTCACCTTACCTCTGGAACATTTATATGTTGGAATTCGACAACTTCATTATGACAAACATACAAGGTTTTGTTGATAAAGTAAATATAAAAAACCGAAAAATACAAGATTTAAATGAAAGCAAAGAAAAGAAAATCCGTGATAAAAGAAAGGTTACCGCTACTTTAGCACGAGATACTACAAGAAGAATATTAAAATGGATCAGAGAAAAGAAAGCGGCCAATGAACCTTTCAAACAAGACCTCATTACATTAAGTAAGATGAATTTAAAGGATTGGGCCAAATTTGATCCCAGACTCGGAAATGCTAACCAACTCAAAAGCGCAAAAAAAATTCTAAGTAAGTGCGATATACAAGAAGCAAACGAGGAGACCATAATAAAAAATTTACAAAAGGAACAGAAAGAAATACTAAATAAGATTGATAATCTACCATATTATGATTTAAATAAAAAATTCTTTAGGATCATATATTCACGCTATGCCGACAATTGGATTATCTTAACAAATTTAAAAATAGAAATATTAAAACTGATTAAAGAGAAAATAGCTAAGTTCTTAGGCGAGGAATTACACGCAACATTATCGGACGAAAAAACTCTTATAACAGATATTAGAACAACCCCAGCACATTTCTTGGGATTCGAAATAAAAACATACAAAGACAAAAAAATAGGAGAATACACAACAGAACTAAGTAAAAGAAAAGTAAGAGCCAAAACGGCGGGCAGCTTAGTTTTTGCAGGTGTAGACAAACAAAGGCTGTTAGATAGATTACATATGAAAGGTTACTGTGATGAAAACGGTAACCCTAAAGAAATAACAAAATTAAATAACTTAGAAGCTTTCACTATCATTGACAGAACTAATAGTGTCTTAAAAGGATTAGTGAACTATTATGTGAAGTTTATTAAAAATCCTAAGACACAACTATCTAGATGGATTTATATAATCAGATACTCATGTTTTAAAACGTTAGCATTAAAACATAAAACTACAATAAGAGATATCCTAAATAAGTATGAATCAAAAGATGGAACTACAACAATAGAAGACACAGTATCAATAGAAATTAACGGTGAAAAATTTACAAAAACCTGGAAATTAGACACAATGAATTCATTAATGAAAGATTGCAGAGGTAAAAAAGCCAGGTTAACCAAAAAAGAAATAACAGATAGACATTGGAAACTAAAAAAAGGTGAACCAATAGAATACGGAGAAAAAGACAAACCCTACCTAATAAATAGTTTAGGATTCTTGGAAAGGATAAATTGGGTAAATATAAGGACAAAAACAAGTTTTGACTTACCGTGTTGTATATGTGGATGTGACGGACCTATCGAAATGCATCATGTTAAACACGTAAGGAAAGTTAGATATGATAAAATAAGTAAAGATAAAACTTGGGCTCAAGTAATGGGCCTAAGAAATAGAAGACAAATCCCAGTATGTCGAGATTGTCATATGAATATTATTCACAGTGGCAAATACGGAGGAGGTCCAATCAAGGAATACTCAATCGACAGATTGTACGATAACCGAATAATAAATATCGAAAGTTACGTACACAAAGGTAGGCAAGATATTAATTACGCAAAAAGCCTACAAGAAAAGGGCTGGACTAAAGAGAAATAACAAAAAGAACCTTTAACCGGGTATAATAATAATAAAATAAAGAGATAAAATGAACGCAGACCAAAAATTAGAAGATATTCTAAATAAATCAATGGAACTTAAAATTGAAGAGGTTGTACCGAACTTTAGAAAGAAAAATCTAATGTCGGACGAAGACCTAAAGAAAATAATAGAAACAATTAGTCTTAAACTTGAAATCCCAACGGACAGGACACTAATAGGAATGATGTTACTATTCCTACAAGGAGCAACAAGTGCAGGTGCACCAGGAACAATGTCAATTGATCTTGGAGGTGGTAAAATACTAACGAAAAAGAACATAGTAGATGCATGTATGATGACGTGCAACCATTCTTTCATAAGAAGATTAGCCGAGAAGCTAGCACCTCAAATAGGACAATTTGCACTTAAAAATAATATAGCAGGGGAACTAGCCTATAGAATAAATACCAAATACAAAGCAGACACAGGTAACAGCCTAAGTAATGTTGAAATGGCATATTGTAGTAGTTTTAGCCAAGGTATCCCTAATCTGGCAGAATTAAGTTCGGAAAACCTAGTACAGTTACTAGCCGAAGATTACCAAAAACGCTTTGAAAATAAAAAGAAACAAAACAAATCCGAAGAGAGAACTCAAAAAAGAACTCTTAAACCAAAAAGAAAAAAAGGTAGTTAACTGAAACTCCTTATAATGTATATATTTTGAACCCACAGTATTATGAGGGAGAGCGTAGTGAATCGAGAGGTTCTCGCTACGTTCGGAGGAAGCTTGACTAGATTTAGTTCTAGGCATTCGATCCTATTAATGGAAAATTTTCGAAGTTTGTTCGATAATCGTTTTAACTTTTATAAAGTATTTGTCTAACTTTTATCTATATTTAGTATTTTATTAATTTCATAATATACTTATTATTTGCTTTACTATAAATGTATACTTTGTTTATTCGACCTAAGTATTAATTTTCGGATATAACTTTATTTTTAATTAGAGAGGAAGTTTTTTGTTAAAACTTGCCTAACTGGATATTTTATTAATTGTTTTCTTTTACATATTCTTATTATGCTTGATACTAGATTCCTTTTTAAGGAAATGTCTACAAGTTACTTTTTATACTATTCATGGATTGAATTAAAGGTATTAGCTAATCTTGATATTGGTTCAAAGTATAGACACATTAGTTTAAGATGGTTTACTAAAGCTTCTTTTTTGTTAAAAAGTGGATTGTATGATTATTCATCTAATAAATTGACCATTTTCAAAGTTAAACTTTCTAAAAAAAAAGATTTAATAAACCTTAGAAATAAAATAATTGAGATGGCAATATTTAATATTATTTATCCCTTTTTTTATACTTATACCTTTAGAAAAAACTTTCTTCTATTAAATGATTTGTGTTTTGTAATGTTTTGTGAATCTATCTTAATTACATTTTTAGTTGGTTTTTCGTTGTTTTATTATAAACTTTAGAAAGTAAAAAAATGGTTTATCCTTTTTTTAATAACAGTTGTTCTAAAATTTCTAGCTATTTTTCTTTGAAATCTCATTTATTTGCTAGTCGTGCTTTTATGTCTTTGTCTTTGAGGAAACGTGGATTAAGACAGATTTTTTTTACTTTAGAAAAAATAAAAAAATGGAATACTAGTATTTTATATTTTATCAAATTTGATGTTCTTAAGTCTTCTAGTTTCGTTAGCAAAAATAGATTAAAAAATATTTTTCTAAGGATTATAAAGGACCGTCATATTTGGGATGAAATTTCGAAAATGATGAATAGCAGTTTTATTAAACCTTTTGATTATAATTCTATTATAGGTGATAATTATAACGATATTAATTCTCTTTCTTTTTTACTTTTTAACATTTATTTGTCTGAATTAGACTTGTATTTATTCAATTTAACTACTTATTTTAATTCTAAATACACTTTGTTTAAGAACTTTTTTTATACAAAGCTGTTTAAATTTAATCAAAGCGTTATTGATTTTCCATTGAAAGTAAACTATTTATGTTTAAACGATCGTCGTAATTATGTTAATTTACCTTTAAAACTTAATCAAACTTGTTTTAACTCTTTTTATTTCCAAAAAGATATTTATTATGCAAGGTATTTGAATTATTTCCTTATTGGCGCTATTTGTTCAAGTGTTTTTTTAACTAAACTTAAGTTTAAGGTTATATCTTATCTAAGGGGTAATTTGAAATTAGAAATAAATAACTTTTACTTATTAAGTTGTAATAGTAGATCAATTTATTTCCTTGGTTATAAAATTGCTTTAACTGATTTTAATTTTTGTAATACAGATTCTACTTTATCTAATGAGAAAGAAAAGTTAAATAAAAAAATTTTTTCTCGTTTGTCTTCTTTTAAAATTAGTACTAATAAGGTCTTTTTAACTAGAATTTATTATGAGTTTTTTTTCCAAATTGACTTTTGTTTAAAAAATTCTTTTAGGTCTTTATTCAGACATAAGTTTAAAGATTTTTATTTAAGGTTATTTTGCTACGAAGCAATAAAAGGATTTTACAGTAGAAAAGAAGGTTGTCTTTATAATTTTAATTCTCTATTAGAAAGTGAAAAATATTTAAAAGCTTATTTTTTTGATTTATTCCTTTTTAAAGTCAAAAAAATAATTTCTGTTTCGGAACTCTATATTTATCCTTATTTGTATAAGTCGTATTTGCCTACTGATTTGTCCTTTAATTTATTATTACGAGAATTTAACGTTAATAGTTCATTCCTTTATTATAGTCTATTCGATTTGGTGGCAGATAGAAGTATCTATTTACGTTCTTATTTTGGAGTTAAGAAATCTATTTTTTCTGGTTTCCTTTTTTCTGAATTAGATTTACTTAATACAAATAATTATTATTTGAATATGAAAAAAATTACTTTGACAAATTTTTCTATAATTAGAATTTTAATTCCAACTGAACTAGTTATTTCAAAATTAAGGCAGCTTGGTTTTTTTCATCCATTTTTAAATCGTGCTATTGGTAATATTAGTTTTTTTCGCTTTGAAGATTATGAAATAATTATGGTTTTTAATTATTTTTCGTATATTTTTCTCATTTGGTATAAAAAAGCTTTTAATTTTTATAAAGTTAAAGTTATATTAACTCTTTTGACTAAGAGTTGTTTTTTTACTTTATCGAGAAAACATAAAAAGTCAAGGTATTGGATAAATAAAGTTTATACTGTTGCACTCTTGAATAATTATTATTCGATTTTTCAAGGTTTTGACAAATTTTCTTTAATGAAAATTAAAAGCTTTTATTTGTATGAAAATTTTTTTCTTAATTTTTAAATATTATTTGCATTTCGAGACTTTTTAAGCATTCTTTTTTTATTTCCGGTTAGAAAGCTGTATGTTATTTTTGTTGCTTGTACAGTTTCGTGAACGGTTTTCCGATTCGTTTAGCTGTTGGTGGTCGTGATCAGGAATCAACTGGATTCGCTTGGTGGTCTGGTAATTCTAGACTTATTAATTTATCTGGAAAACTTTTAGGTGGTGCGCTTATTTTTGTGTGATTTTTAGAATCTAGTATTTAATCAATGAGTTTTTTTCAATTCTAAATTTTTAATAGTTTAATTTTGGGTTTAGTTATGTTTAATAATAATTCTTCGTTTATTTCGTGGGAAAAAGCATGTCTAAACGTTTTTCGTTTACAAAGACGTATTTATAAGTCTGTTTGCGTGGGCGACTTTTCATATACGCTTCGACTTCAAAAACTTCTTTTGGTCAGTAGTTCGGCTCGTTTACTGGCTATACGTATGGTTGCTGATAAAGTGGTTGATAAAAATCTGGATTATTCAGATAATAAGGTTTCACTTAATTTTTTGGAAAAATTCCAAATTAATAACACCCTTTTGCAAAATGCTAACAATTGGAGTCCAGGGAAATATAAAGAAGTTATAATCTCACAAACTTCGTTAGGTAAATTTTCTAGTTTGCAAATTTGGTCCATCCCAGATCGTTGTTGGCAATTTTTGGTAAGGTTAATAATTGATCCAGCCTATATAGCAATTTCTTTTCCTGGCAACTTTAGTTTGTATTTTTCGCAGTTGGTTCATAAAATGCAAAAATCCATTTTTTTGAAACTTAATAAACAATCTTATGGCTTACAAAAACGCATTTTAATTATTCACTTTTTAAATAAGGTTGAAAATTTTAGTTGTTCGTTTTTATTAAAAAAGATTTTAGCTCCTAGATCAATCAAATTAGGTATTTTTAGGTTTTTAAAACTTGGGTTAAAGTTAGATCTTAATTATAAAAGCGATAAGATAAATCCTTTGGGTTTTTTACTCGTAAATGTTCTATTTAATGATGTTGATTATATATCAAATGGTATAAGGGTCGGAGAGAATTTGCTTGTATTTTTAAAACCTTCAGAAAATGAATTTAATTTACTTAATAAAATCGTTGAATTTTTTTATTTAGCTGGTATTAATAAAGTTTAACGTTAATTTGAATATCTTACAATTTAATTAAGTTAAGGAACTAATATCTCATTTATTTTTTGTTTTATTAATAATTTTTATTTGAAGTATTCATATTGTCGAAAATGAGTTTTTTACTTTATATGATACAAATAAAGTGTTAAATCCTCTTAAAATATAACTCATAGAAATAAAGTTTGTTAGTTTTATAGCATACTAAACCACATATTTTCGTTATGCTAGTTAACGATCAAAATTTTTGATTAGTTTTCTGAAGAACTTAGCACGGTTGATTTATTCTCTGTTCAAAACGGTTTTGACTTTCTAGATTGGCATTATAAGTTATATCCTACAGGAGAAATTTATTGTGTTCCGTCTTCTATTAGTTATAATATTTTTCTTAGGCGCGTTAAAAATATCATAAACAATTCTAATTATGGTGCTTTAGTCTTGATAACTAACCATTACTTCATTTTTGAATGCGATTAATCTAATTTTGCCAAAGCTTTTATGTTCCTAACTTTTGTAGCACCGCTTTTTTCTATAGAAAGTATGTTTAGTTTTCACCACGTTAATTTATAGTTTCTTGAATGGATTTTTCATTAAATGTTTATTATTTCTAAGCTTGATAAAATAAAATTTGTGTCGAGTTTTTTAACAAGTAAAAATTTACTTAGTTTCCTAAGGCTAAAGTGGCAAAGCTTTTCCCTATAATTCAGGAATGGAATTCTTATAATAAGTTTTGCGATTTAAAATCATCTTATTTTAGTCTGTTTTTCCTTAAAAAGCGAGCTTTTAAATCTTTTAAAAAAGAATCAAAGCAGGACTTATATTCTAGTAAAATTTTGTTAAATAGAGCATTTAATTCAAAACTTTTTAACCGTTCAGGTATGGATTTTAGTCTTCCATCTTGTAACTATTCTCATCTCATATTTTGTAGCAATTTTTTAAATAATCAAGTAAAATTGAATTTTTCGATTTGCATTCATTGTGGAATGAGTGCTACTTTATCATCTTGATACTTCAAAGTTAAAAATGGTTTACTTTGTTTTAACTATAAAAATTTATTTTATTTAAATATTAATATTTAAAATTAACTTTTAATTCGTTATATCTTGTTTCTCTTTTTTCTTTAATTGTTTTCACAAATTTATCCTCATGTTGCTCATGCTGGACTTATTGTTTTTTGGGCTGGTGCTATGACTTTATTTGAAGTTGCTCATTTTGTACCTGAAAAACCAATGTATGAGCAAGGACTTATCCTTTTACCTCATTTAGCTACGTTGGGTTATGGTGTTGGACCTGGTGGTGAAGTTTTGGATACTTTTCCGTACTTTGTTGTTGGTGTTCTTCATTTAATTTCATCAGCTGTTTTAGGATTTGGTGGTGTATACCATTCAATTGCAGGGCCTGATACTTTAGAGGAATCTTTCCCTTTCTTTGGATACGTTTGGAAAGATAAAAATAAAATGACTACTATTTTAGGTATTCATCTTACTTTGCTAGGAATTGGAGCATATTTATTAGTTTGGAAAGCTATGTATTTAGGTGGTATTTATGTTGTGGAACGAAGTTTAATTTACTAACCTGATAATTGTTATCGTTTTATCATTTATTTATTGTGTTTGTATAAATTTTTAACAGATTATTCTAGTTGGGAATTTGAGGTTAACAAGTTGTTATTGTTATAATACTATAAATTTCGTAAAAATATCCAGTATCTTTATGTTAACGTACAAATTTTCCTTTCCATTTAATATTAGTCAGGACGTTCTTATTTTATTTACATTAAAATTGATTGACATTTTTATATACTGTTTAATTTATTTATTAAAGCTCAATGCTATTATCGTAGCCCGTTGAGATTTTAGGAGGACAATGTCTATCTGTTATACATGGGCTCCAGGTGGTGGAGACGTTCGTATTATAACTAATCCTACTTTAAATCCATCTGTTATATTTGGTTATCTTTTAAGATCTTTCTTTGGTGGTGATGGTTGGATAGCTAGCGTTGATAATATGGAAGATGTTATTGGAGGTCATATTTGGATTGGTACACTTCTTATTTTAGGTGGAGTTTGGCATATTTTAACTAAGCCTTTTGCTTGGGCACGTCGTGCTTTCGTTTGGTCAGGAGAAGCTTATTTATCTTATAGTATTGCTGCTGTTTCAACTATGGCTTTTATCGCTGTTCCTATGGTTTGGTTCAATACTACAGTTTATCCTAGTGAATTCTATGGTCCTACTGGTGCAGAAGCCTCTCAAGCTCAGACTTTTACATTCTTAGTTCGTGACCAACGTTTAGGTGCAAATATCGCCTCTTCTCAAGGTCCTACTGGTTTAGGTAAGTATTTAATGAGATCACCTACTGGAGAAATTATCTTTGGTGGTGAAACAATGCGTTTCTGGGACTTCCGTGGACCATGGCTTGAGCCATTACGTGGTCCTAACGGTTTGGATTTGAATAAGCTACGTAATGATATTCAGCCTTGGCAAGAACGTCGTGCTGCTGAATATATGACACACGCTCCTTTAGGATCACTAAACTCTGTTGGTGGTGTTGCTACAGAAATTAACGCTGTAAATTTCGTTAACCCTCGTAGTTGGTTATCAACTTCGCATTTCGTTTTAGCGTTCTTCTTCTTTGTAGGTCACCTTTGGCATGCTGGACGTGCACGTGCTGCTGCTGCTGGTTTTGAAAAAGGTATTGATCGTGAAAATGAAGCTGTACTTTCAATGCGTCCTTTAGACTAATTCTTGTATATGTCCTAAAAGACATATTATAGAATTGCCTTCGTGGTGAAATGGTATACACACATGACTTAAAATCATGTGCCTAATAAGCATACCGGTTCAAGTCCGGTCGGAGGTATTTTTTATTTTTTATATGTTTTAGTGTTATTATGTCATAACGGTTCTCCAATATCTTGGATTCCTGGGAATAAAATTTATTAATTTATTATACTATGACAGTAACTTTAGAGAAACGCGAAAACGCTAGCTTATGGTCTAATTTTTGTTCTTGGATTACATCAACTGAGAACCGTCTATATATTGGATGGTTTGGTGTATTAATGATCCCTACATTACTTACAGCTACTTCTGTATTTATTATAGGTTTCATTGCAGCTCCACAAGTTGATATTGATGGTATTCGTGAGCCTGTTTCTGGTTCACTTTTATATGGTAATAACATTATTAGTGGTGCAATCATTCCAACTTCTAACGCTATTGGTCTTCATTTCTACCCTATTTGGGAAGCTGCAACTCTTGATGAGTGGTTATATAACGGTGGTCCTTACCAACTTATCGTATGTCACTTCTTCATTGGTATTTGTGCTTATATGGGTCGTGAGTGGGAACTTTCTTTCCGTTTAGGTATGCGTCCTTGGATTGCTGTTGCTTATTCTGCTCCAGTTGCTGCAGCTACTGCTGTATTTATTATTTATCCATTAGGTCAGGGATCATTCTCTGATGGTATGCCATTAGGTATTTCTGGTACTTTCAACTTCATGATTGTTTTCCAAGCTGAACACAACATCCTTATGCACCCATTCCATATGCTTGGTGTTGCTGGTGTTTTTGGTGGTTCTTTATTCTCTGCTATGCATGGTTCTTTAGTAACTTCAAGCTTAATTCGTGAGACTACTGAAAATGAATCTGCGAATGCTGGATACAAATTTGGTCAAGAAGAAGAAACTTATAACATTGTTGCAGCTCATGGTTATTTTGGTCGTTTAATTTTCCAATATGCTTCTTTCAACAACTCTCGTTCATTACACTTCTTCTTAGCTATTTGGCCAGTAGTTGGTATTTGGTTTACTGCTTTAGGAATTTCTACAATGGCTTTCAACCTTAATGGTTTCAACTTCAACCAGTCTATTGTTGACTCAGAAGGTCGTGTTATTAACACTTGGGCAGATATTATTAACAGAGCTAACTTAGGTATCGAAGTTATGCACGAGCGTAATGCTCACAACTTCCCATTAGATTTAGCTTAATTTATTTGGGTTTACTCACTTTATTCCTACTTTGTGAATAAAGTATTAATTAGATTTAGTAGTTTAACTTTGTTTTTTTGTTAGTTTTTGTATTTACTATTGTTTATATGAATCAATTTAGATTAAAGTTTATATGGTTTGGCACTCGAGGTATTGCAGTTGCTTTGAATCAGAATTTATTGGGTAAAGTTTTACCAGTGACGGAATATTTTTTTTGGCCAAGGTCAGACGCTTGGGACGAAATGCGAATTTGTTTGAAATCAAAGTCTTGGATTTCAGCAAATGATTTAGTTTTCATTTTAAATCAATTAACTGAAGTTATAAATTTTTGGCAAGATAGAAATGATATTCAACCCGAGAACTTTGTCCAGGTAAAACAACAATTTCCTGACTGTGATTTTGTTTTTTGTGACTAATACGTTCTATAAAATTAGTCCATAAAAATTATGAAATCATCACAGATAGGAATCGAACCTACATCACGCGACTTAGAAGATCGCTGCTCCATCCATTGAGCGACTGTGACATTGACAATCTTACTAGTGTTAGTTTAACAATTATATTTTATTTAGCAAGTTCATTTGCTAATCGATATGCTAATATTCCAGGTATTAAAGCTATTAGTAATATGCCTAGTACTTGAGTTGTTGTAATTTCCATCTTTAATATATTCTAGCTAAATAGTTAAAATTTTATAACTTTTAATGTTTATTATTGTTATAAGTTACCTTGTTTTAGAGACAACAATCCTATTACTATTGGTCCAGATGCTACTATAAGGATTAATGATGCAAGTTGTGTTATTAGCTTTTTAGATTTTTAAAATTCTATATTTTATAATTCTACGTTTTGTATTTAGTCAAATATTAATATTTTTTATTCCTCAACAATGTTCATAATTAGTATTTTTTAATTGAATTTATTTTTACCCGTCTAATAAAAATTTTTTATCTAAATTTTACTGCTGCTTGCCAAACAAAAGCTAATAGTAGGAAAAGTAATGGGATTATCGGCAATAATAAGACTTACATTTGTAGTCTGTTTTATTAAATGGAACTTAGATATTTAGTACTTCTGTTTAAATTGAATTATTAATTTTTAATCACAACATCTACTAGTGGATCAAAAGGCAAATAAGCTTCTGGCAATAATCCAATAGATTGTTCAAGATTGAAAAGAAACATTTTTAACTCCGAGATAATATGTTTTTATTTAGTACTCTCGACTATTATAATCTAAATGTGAGCCTTCTTAGCTCAGAGGTAGAGCATTGTATTTGTAATGCGATGGTCGTCGGTTCGAATCCGACAGAAGGCTAAGTGCGGATGTAGCTCAGTGGTAGAGCTTAACCTTGCCAAGGTTAATGTCGTGGGTTCGAATCCCATCATCCGCTTACGTAGCTATATAAAGCGGAGTAGAGCAGTCTGGTAGCTTGCGGGGCTCATAATCCTGAGGTCAAAGGTTCAAATCCTTTCTCCGCCATTTTGTAAAAAGTAATTTATACATTTTTATTGATGGCTGCTTCTTTTTTACCTACTATTTTTGTTCCAATAATAGGATTTGTATTTCCTGCTGTTGTTTTGAGTTTCTTTTTTAACTTTATACAAAAAGAAAATATTAATTAATATACTTAATTGAGTCGTGCTGGATTCGAACCAGCGTCGTTTTAAACAACGGATTTACAATCCGTCCCCATGAACCACTCGGGCAACGACTCATTCATAAAAATTGCAACACTACAATTCGAACCTACGGATGACAAGATCAAAGCTAACTATTATACCACTAGAATGTAGTGACTCTCCTTGGCACAATATAACATTAATTGATATATAAAATTTTATGAATCACCAATCCCTTGAAAAGTTTGTAAGTAAAGGTAATAAAATTTTAAATAAGTTTTCAGTTTTTAATTTATTTATGTAAATAAGATAATAACTCATTATATATTTATTATAGTAAGATCTTTTTTTATCTCAATTATTTTTTTACTGTAAGACTTAATAATTTAATAGTCTATTTTAATTTAAGCTTAAAAATAATTAAATAAAATTTATAAATACAGCGGATAGACTTCAATAACTTCATTATACTTTGGGAATTGTGAACTAACTGTTTCTTTAACTTAACAAAAAAGCTTAATTTTATTAATGTTACGACATGTTTGATACATAGTTTATAACTATTACAATTAGGTAAGATTTTCTTATTCTAAGTTAGTTTTTAATCCAGTAAGTTCCGTTGTCAAAATAAATAAACCTGGTAGTCTGATTATAATAAAAGTAACGAAGTTGGCGATAAAACAATGTTACAAGGTGATCGCCTATAAGTTAAGTTAAATATAATAAGAGATTATAAACATGATGTTTGTGCACAGCCTATATACTTAGGCTAAATAGTTTAATTAAATTTGCCCAAATATTAACGACATGACCTCCTGCGTAAGCAATACACTGGTTGAAGTTGAAACCATTATAAAAATTTCTAAAGGAGTGTGATAAGTATTTGTGGATTTACATTATTCCTTTAACTTTACAAGCTTCTTCGTTAAAAAAAAGAAGCTTAAAAAGCTTAAAAAATAATCGAAATCCAAAATAAACGAGCAAAATTCCTTCTCTTTAATAATTTAACAAACTCAGACTGAACTTAATTTAAGTGATAACATTTATTTTTAATATACTTCATATCATTTTTACGAAAGTACAAAAACGGAGAAGAAGGGATTCGAACCCTCGGTATTATTCATACACTCGATTAGCAATCGAGCTCTTTAGTCCACTCAGACACTTCTCCTTTCAAACTGAGGTGGGAGGATTCGAACCTACGGATGACAGGGCCAAAACCCGTTGCCTTACCACTTGGCTACACCCCATGTTAAATGCCTTGTAATTCTAACAATTATTTATTAAATCCCTTTTATTGGAATTTGCAAAAAAGATGCTAGGTCACTTGCTTTTTTTTCTAATTCATTAATATTTATTGGTCTCCTTATTTGGATAATTGGTACTTCTTTTTTTCCTTTTAAACAAATAAAGATAGTTTGTTTTGCGTCTAATATTGTATTATTTCTTTCTACTTTTATTGCTTCATATAGAATTATTATATTCTTGCTAATATTCTTCGTAAACTTTACGTGCATTTTGTATGCATAAAGCTTTTAGTTTAGTTGTTTAACTCTTCAATTTTGAAATTCGCCAGTTAAATACAGCGTTTTTAACATAGAAGTCAATTTTTAAATTTTATAGCTTTTTCTATCCTTTATTAGAGTTTATTTTGGCTTGAAAATTATTATTAAATTTTTTTAATGCTTTATTTCACGCAATATGTCATCAATTGGATATGTTATTCTGACACTTTCTTGTTGCCAGGGGTATTTATTTCTATAGATAGTAATTGTTCCTTTTGATTTGTCAAATTCATTATATCCTTCTCCTACTTTGGAATTTAATATAATAATATAAAACTAGGAAATAATTCTTCCTGTTTACAAACTGAACGTTAATATAATTATTAGTTCAGCTTTAATTCTTGAATTTTCTTGTTTAATTTTTATTTATTTTATAAATTTGATATTTTGAGTTAAAAATCTTTAATCTGTATAGCCTTTTAGTACTGTATTTTATAAATTTATACCAAACTTTTTATTTTCTATAATTAGATTTAGATTCGCTTGGTATGGGCTGCCTAAATAATGAATCATTTTTTAACTACATTGTAAGTTCCTTACTTGATATGTACTTATTATTAGACCTGTGATCCCATAAAAACACATTGTTAATCCTTGTGGAAAGAATATTATTTCCTTGGCATTTAAGAAGCTAAGTACGTTAATTTGTAAGTAGCTTGAAATTCCAACGATTAAAAAACCTAAGCTTCCTAAAAACATCGTTGTGCTGATAACTATGTCAGATATTTTCTCATTATTTTTTATTTCTTCAATTAAAAATTTGTCGCTATTTTTCATTTTTTGTATATTATTCAATTATCGTTAGTACAACGCCTGCTCCAACTGTTTTTCCACCTTCTCTTATAGCGAATCTCATTCCTTTTTCAATTGCTATAGGTTGTATTAATTCGACTTGCATTTTTACTCGGTCTCCTGGCATTACCATTTGTGTTGGACTTTCATCATCTGCGCGGAAAGATTCGATTTTTCCTGTTACATCAGTTGTACGTACATAAAATTGCGGTCTGTAACCTTCAAAGAAAGGAGTGTGTCTGCCACCTTCTTCTTTAGTTAAAATATAAACCTGAGAGTCAAATTTCACATGCGGTTTTATAGTGCCTGGTTTTGCAACGACCATACCTCTCTCTATATCATTTTTTTGAATACCTCGTAATAATATTCCTACATTGTCACCTGCTAGTGCTTCGTCTAAACTTTTTTGAAACATTTCTAAACCTGTAACCGTAGTAGATCTAGTTGGTTTTAGACCTACTAACTCTACTAGTTCACCAACTTTTACTTTTCCTCGTTCTATTCTTCCTGTAGCAACTGTTCCTCGTCCTGTTATTGAAAACACGTCTTCTACTGCAAGTAAGAAATCTTTTTCTATGTCTCTACTTGGAGTTGGAATATATGCGTCAACTTGATCCATTAAATCTAGGATTTTATCAACCCATTTGTTTTCTCCTTTTTTTAGTTTTGGATTTTGCGTTAAGGCTTCTACTGATAATAGAGCAGATCCAGATACAATTGGTATTTCATCTCCAGGAAACTCATAATTGTTAAGGGTTTCTCTTACTTCAAGTTCCACTAGTTCTAATAATTCTTTATCGTTTTAGGTAATTATCTTCCTTAATTTACATTTTGAAATTCCAATTATTTTGTTAATGTTTTTTGTTGAAATTTTTATTTCTCAATCTACTTGATCTTCTTTATTTAAAAATACTACTATATTTGGCACGCCAACTTGTTTTGCTAACAAAATATGTTCTTTTGTTTGAGGCATAGGTCCGTCAGCGCCTGAAACTACTAGTATTGCTCCATCCATTTGTGCCGCGCCTGTAATCATATTTTTAACGTAATCAGCATGTCCTGGACAATCTACATGAGCATAATGTCTATTTTGAGTTTCGTATTCGACATGTGCAGTATTAATCGTAATCCCTCTTGCTTTTTCTTCTGGTGCAGAGTCAATCTCATCATATTTTTTTGCTTTTGAGTTTCCGCTTGCAGCTAATGCCATTGTTATAGCAGCAGTTAACGTTGTTTTACCATGATCGACGTGGCCAATTGTGCCAATATTTACGTGCGGTTTTGTTCTTTCAAATTTCTGACGTGCCATCTTTTTTATTTTAAATGTATGATTTTGGTAACTGCTTTATATTTTAACGCTTAACTTTATTTAAAATTTGCAAAAGCTTTGTTAGTTTCTGCTTGTTTATGCAATTCTTCTTTCTTTTTTACGGAATTTCCTGTATTATTATAAGCATCTATTATTTCATTTCCTAATTTAGATATCATATTTTTTCCTGGTCGTTTTCGAGCAGATTTTATCAGAAAAGTTAATGCTATACTTGTTCCTCTTTCTTTTTTTATCTCAATTGGTACTTGGTAAGTTGCACCACCTACCCTTCTAGATTTCAATTCTACAACCGGTGTAGCATTAGTTATTGCTTTTTCTAGAATTTCTAAAGGGTCCGCTTTTATAGTTTCTCGAGCTTTTTTTATTGATTCGTAAAATATTTTTTGAGCTAATGTTTTTTTTCCATTAGTTAAGATTTTGTTTATTAGCATTGATGCCATTACACTATTATATATTGGATCTGCTAAAATAATCCTTTTTTTTGGATTCTTTCTACGAGACATGGCTTATTTTATTCTACTTTGTTTAGTTTTCTCTTGGAATTATTACTTTTACTATCTTTTTTTTTTACTTTTATTATTATTTACTTGGATTTCTTGGCACCGTATTTTGATCGTCCTTGTTTTCTATTTTTGACTCCTGCAGTATCCAAGCATCCTCTTATTATATGATATCTTACTCCAGGTAAATCTTTGACCCTTCCTCCTCGTATTAAAACAATTGAATGTTCTTGTAGGTTATGACCTATCCCAGGTATATAAGCTGTTACTTCAAATCCAGATGATAGTCTTACTCGGCTTACTTTCCTTAAAGCGGAATTTGGCTTTTTGGGAGTTGTAGTGTAAACCCGTGTACATACGCCTTTTCTTTGAGGACATAGTTTTAGTGCAGGTGATTTACTCTTTTGTTTCGTTTTCTTTCTTTGATACTTTATTAGTTGTGATATAGTAGGCATATATTTAAAATTCAATTTATGTTTTTATAATTTTTAATTCCATTCTTTTGTTAAATTTATTATTTTTTTAGTAGTACATTAAAAACTTTTTCATCGACAATTGATAATTTTGCTAATATCTTTCGATTTAAATCTACTTTTAAAAGTTTTAACTTTGTTACAAGACTATTATAGTTTGAGGATTCTATCTTCATTTTGTTATTTATTTGTTTTATCCAAACACGTCTAAAATAACTTTTTTTTTTTCGTCTGTCTGCATATGCATATGATAGAGAGTGCATATTTTCTTGGTTTGCTACCTTGAATAATCTAGAATGTGAACCTGTATATCCTTTATTAAATTTGATTATTTTTTTATGTCTTTTTTTTGTTATAAATCCTGTTTTTGTTCTGCTCATATAAATTAACATTTTTGACTTTAATTTTAAGTTTTTAATATCCCCAGATATTTTAATGTAGTTTAAAAGCTTTTTATTTATATTTTATAGACGTCGTCTGTCGTTTTTCATTTTAATTAATTTATATGTTAGCACTTAAGATTTTCGTTTATATAGTTGTAATATTTTTCGTTTCTTTATTTATCTTTGGATTCCTTTCTAACGATCCAGGAAGAAATCCTAATGCTTAGATAAATCTAGTTTTATTAATAAGCAACTTTAATAAATTGTATTTCTGTTAATAGACATACAATATCTTCGTGGGATTATAGTTCAATTGGTTAGAGCACCGCCCTGTCACGGCGGAAGTTGCGGGTTCGATTCCCGTTGGTCCCGAATATTTTGAATTATTTGAATTTTTTTTATATCTAGTTATTAAATTAATAATTGTTAATTTATGGTTGAAGCTCTTCTTTCAGGAATTTTATTGGGTTTAATACCTGTTACTATTATAGGTCTTTTTTTTACAGCCTTCTTGCAATATATTAGAAGTGAGAAAGATTTTGTTAATTAAGTATTAGTTGTTTCTGTATTAGACGATTTTATTTGAGTTGGTAGCTCAGTTGGTAGAGCACTCGGCTTTTAACCGATCGGTCCTGGGTTCGAATCCCAGCCAATTCATTTATTTATTGGAGCTGTAATAATAACATAGCTAGGATAGCTCAGTTGGTAGAGCGAAGGACTGAAAATCCTTGTGTCACCAGTTCAAGTCTGGTTCTTGGCAATTTGGTAAGTGTTGGTATTTTTTATATTTTTATTTTTATGACTGTTACTCCTTCACAGCGTGATTCACAGAAGGTTAGAGTCTTGGTAACAAATGATGCAAATGAAACATCTTTTGAAAAATGGTCAAAACCAGGTCATTTTTCTAGATTGTTATCTAAAGGACCTAATACAACTACTTGGATATGGAATCTACATGCTGACGCTCATGATTTCGATAGTCATACTACTGATTTGGAAGATATTTCAAGAAAGATATTTAGTGCTCATTTTGGACAATTAGCGGTAATTGAAATTTGGTTGAGTGGGATGTTTTTTCATGGAGCAAGATTTTCTAATTATGAAAGTTGGGTAGTTGATCCAGTTAATGTTAAGCCTAGTGCTCAATTGATTTGGCCAGTTTTCGGTCAAGAGATCCTTAATGGCGATGTTGGTGGTGGCTTCCAAGGTTTACAAATAACATCTGGTATTTTTCATGTTTGGCGTTCTGCTGGTATTGTGTCTAATTTCCAGTTATATGTAACTGCTTTAGTTGGATTACTATTTTCTTTTACGCTGTTTTTTGCTGGTTGGTTCCATTATCATAAAGCAGCTCCAAAATTAGAATGGTTTCAGAACGTTGAATCTATGTTGAATCACCATTTAGCTGGTTTATTAGGCTTAGGTTCTTTGTCATGGGCTGGTCATCAAATACATGTGTCTTTACCTATAAATAAATTATTAGATTCAGGAGTTAATCCATCGGATATTCCTTTCCCTCATGAGTTTATTTTCAATAAAGAATTAATGGTTCAGCTTTATCCTAGTTTTTCTAAAGGATTGGCTCCATTTTTTACTTTAAATTGGTCAGAGTACAGTGACTTTTTAACTTTTAACGGGGGATTAAATCCTGTTACTGGAGGACTTTGGTTGACAGATGTTGTTCATCATCATTTAGCAATTGCTGTTTTATTTATTTTTGCTGGTCACATGTATAAAACAAATTGGGGTATTGGGCATGATATGAAAGTTATGCTAGAAGCTCATAAAGGTCCATTAACTGGAACTGGTCACCGCGGATTATATGAAATTTTCACTAATTCTTGGCATGCACAACTTAGTCTTAACTTAGCGCTTTTTGGTAGTTTATCTATAATAGTTGCTCATCATATGTATGCAATGCCTCCGTATGCTTATTTATCGATTGATTATCCAACTCAGCTTTCTTTATTTACACACCATATGTGGATAGGAGGATTCTGTATTGTTGGTGCAGCTGCGCACGCTGCTATCTTTATGGTACGTGATTATGATGTGGCAAGTAACTATAATAACTTGCTTGATCGTGTTATTCGTCATCGTGATTCAATTATCTCTCATTTGAATTGGGCTTGTATATTCTTAGGATTACATAGTTTTGGTTTGTATATTCATAATGATACTATGTCTGCTCTAGGTCGTCCGCAAGACATGTTCTCTGATACAGCTATACAGATTCAGCCTATTTTCGCTCAATGGATACAAAATACACACTATTATGCACCTAATTTAACTGCTTATAATGCGTCTTTTGCAACTAGTCCTACTTGGGGTGGTGATATCGTTGCAATCAATAATAAAATTGCAATGATGCCTATCTCTTTGGGTACTGCAGATTTTATGGTTTTAGTATAATTTGGACCATATTAAAAATTCTATATGCTGGAAATGTAAAATTTAACTTTGTCATTTTTGACTTTATGTCATTTTGTATTATCATTACGTTTAATATCAGCAGGTAAATAAATATATCCTCAGAGACTATACGGGTTTGTTTTATACAATTATATAGTCCGTCTTTTAAGCACCATATTCATGCTTTCACAATACATGTAACTGTATTGATTCTATTGAAAGGTGTTCTTTTTTCTCGTAGCTCTCGTTTAATTCCTGATAAAGCCAATTTAGGATTTAGATTCCCTTGTGATGGACCTGGTCGTGGTGGTACTTGTCAGGTTTCAGCATGGGACCATGTTTTCCTAGGTCTATTTTGGATGGTTAGATTTTTTAAATTCTACTAATTTCTGGTTAAAGTCCAGTTTTGCTTTTAGCGCTTTCGTTGTCTATTAGTTTTATTTATATTTTTAGAGCTAGCTAATTTTTTTTGTTGTCGTCCAAACTATTTAAATGTTTTTAGTTAGTTATTTTAGTTTATTTATTATTAAATATGAATTGTTGAATTAGTAGATAAAAAATGATTTTGTTTTGCTCCTTTAGATTGCTTTATAATTAAAGTCAAATTTTAAGCTGGATAAGGTTCCTTATGTCCAGTTTCTAAACGGGTATAATCTTACCTAGTTTTTATATAATTCTATTTCTGTAGTTATTTTCCATTTCAGCTGGAAGATGCAATCTGATGTTTGGGGTAATTTGACTTCTAATGGAGTTTCACATATTACGGGTGGTAACTTTGCTCAAAGTTCTATTACAATAAACGGATGGTTAAGAGATTTCTTATGGGCTCAAGCTTCTCAAGTTATTCAGTCTTACGGATCTGCTTTATCTGCTTATGGTCTTATTTTCTTAGGTGCACATTTCGTTTGGGCTTTCAGTCTTATGTTCTTATTTAGTGGACGTGGTTATTGGCAAGAACTTATTGAGTCAATACTTTGGTCTCATAATAAATTGAAAGTAGCTCCTAATATTCAACCAAGAGCTTTGAGTATTACGCAAGGTCGTGCAGTAGGTGTTGCACATTACTTGTTAGGTGGTATTGCTACTACTTGGTCATTCTTTTTAGCAAGAATTATATCAGTTAGTTAATCTATTCAATTAAATTTTTAATGGCTTAAATGTGTTTTTGATTTTTCTTTATTTTATTAATTATGTCAATAAAATTTCCAAAGTTTAGTAAGGGTCTATCACAAGATCCTACTACTCGTCGTATTTGGTTTGGTATAGCTACTGCTCATGATTTTGAAAGTCATGATAATATGACAGAAACTAATCTTTATAGTAAAATATTTTCTTGTCATTTTGGTCAGTTAGCAATTATTTTCTTATGGACATCGGGTAATTTATTCCATGTTGCATGGCAAGGTAATTTTGAGCAATGGACTCTTGATCCTTTGCATGTGAGACCAATTGCACACGCAATATGGGATCCTCAGTTTGGTCAACCAGCAATTGATGCTTTTACACGTAGTCAAGCATTACAACCTGTAAATATCTCTTATTCGGGTGTATATCAATGGTGGTATACTATTGGTATGCGTTCTAATCTTGATTTGTTTAATGGAGCGTTATTCCTTATTGTTTTAGCTTCAGTTTGCTTATTTGCTGGCTGGTTACATTTACAACCAAAATTTGGTCCTAATGTTTCTTGGTTTAAGAATGCTGAGTCTAGACTTAACCATCATTTATCTGGATTATTTGGTGTTAGTTCATTAGCATGGTCAGGTCATTTGATTCATGTTGCTATTCCTGAGTCTAGAGGTGAACATATTAGATGGGATAATTTTATGTCAGTTTCTCCACATCCTTTAGGACTTAATCCTTTCTTTTCCGGAAACTGGGTGCTTTATTCTGAGAATCCTGATGCAGCTGATCATGTTTTTGGTACTTCAACAGGTGCTGGAACTGCGATCTTAACTTTCTTAGGTGGATTTGATCCTCAAACTAAGAGTTTGTGGTTAACAGATATTGCTCATCATCATTTAGCAATTGCAGTTATATTTATAATTGCTGGTCATATGTATCGTACTAATTTTGGTATTGGACATAACATTGATGATATCTTGAAAGCTCATAAGTCTCCTACAGGTCGATTAGGTCAAGGCCATTTAGGTATATATGATACTTTGAACAATTCATTACATTTCCAATTGGGTCTAGCGTTAGCTTGTTTAGGTGTGGTTACATCTTTAGTTGCTCAGCATATGTATGCTTTACCATCTTATGCTTTTATTGCTTATGATCATACTACAATGGCGGCTTTATATACTCACCATCAGTACATCGCTGGTTTCATTATGACAGGTGCTTTTGCACACGGTGCTATTTTCCTTGTTCGTGATTATGATGCAACAAAAAATACAAATAACGTTTTACAACGTATAATTGATCATAAAGAAGCTATTATTTCTCATTTAAGTTGGGTTTCTTTATTCTTAGGATTCCATACTTTAGGACTTTATGTTCATAATGATGTTGTACAAGCTTTTGGTAATCCAGAAAAACAAATTTTAATTGAACCAGTTTTTGCACAGTGGATTCAATCTGCTCATGGTAAAACTATTTATGGGTTTAATACTTTGCTTTCTTTAACTACTAGCAACGCTTCATTAGCTGGTCAAGATTTATGGCTTCCTTATTGGTTAACAGCTATTAATGATCCTTTAAGCTCTGTATTCTTACAAATTGGTCCTGGAGACTTTTTAGTTCATCATGCAATTGCTTTAGGTCTTCATACTACTACGCTTATACTTGTTAAAGGTGCGTTAGATGCACGTGGATCTAGACTAATGCCAGATAAAAAAGACTTTGGTTACAGCTTCCCTTGCGATGGACCTGGCCGTGGCGGTACTTGTGATATCTCAGCTTGGGATGCTTTTTATTTAGCGGTTTTCTGGATGCTTAATACTATTGGTTGGGTTACTTTCTATTGGCATTGGAAACATATTACTTTATGGCAAGGCAATGTTAACCAATTTAATGAATCTTCAACTTATTTAATGGGATGGCTTCGTGATTACTTATGGCTGAACTCTTCTCAGTTGATTAATGGTTATAATCCTTTTGGTATGAATAGTTTAGCTGTTTGGAGCTGGATGTTCTTATTTGGTCACTTAGTTTGGGCTACTGGTTTCATGTTCTTAATTTCTTGGCGTGGTTATTGGCAAGAACTTATAGAAACTCTTGTATGGGCACATGAACGTACACCGATTACTAACGTAGTTAATTGGAAAGATAAACCAGTTGCATTATCAATTGTTCAAGCGCGTTTAGTTGGTTTAGCTCATTTTTCTGTTGGTTATATTTTTACTTATGCGGCTTTCTTGATTGCTTCTACTTCAGCTAAGTTCGGGTAATTAATTTCGAGTTCAATTTTTGACAAACATAGAATATATATATTTATTTTTAAGTATTGATAAAGTTTTTAAATAGGAGTTAAAATTATGGCAGGTTCTACAGGAGAACGTCCGTTTTCTGACATTATTACAAGTATTCGTTACTGGGTTATTCATAGTGTTACAATACCTTCTTTATTTGTAGCAGGATGGATTTTCGTTAGCACAGGTCTTGCTTATGACATTTTTGGTACGCCTCGTCCTAATGAGTATTTTACAGAAAAGAGACAAGAAGTTCCTTTAATTACTGATCGTTTTGGTGCTTTGGAACAATTAAATGATTTAATTAAATAATTATATGACAACAAATAAAACAATTACATATCCAATTTTTACTTTCCGCTGGTTAGCTGTTCATGCTTTAGCAATTCCAACAGTATTTTTTATTGGAGCTATTTCTGCTATGCAATTTATTCAGAGATAAATTTTTATTACGCAGCTTAACTTTATTTTGATTATATTGACTTTTGAAAGAGTAACCTTTACTACTTACAAAATATAATTGAATCTTTATTTCAATTATTAACTACTAATTTTATTTTATTTTTATAATTATGGTACAACAAAATCCTAATAAGCAACCAGTTGAACTTAATAGAACAAGTTTATACTGGGGTCTTCTTTTAATTTTTGTCTTGGCTGTTTTATTTTCTAGCTACATCTTTAATTAAAATATAAAGTTGTTTTAAGTTAGATAGATTATACAGTAAATATATAAGAAATTATTGGAATATACTTTTAAAGTTTTAATTTTATTTTCTTTTTATTATGTCTAATTTAGGAACTACAGGAAGAATTCCTCTTTGGTTAGTCGCAACAGTTGTAGGTCTTGCAGCTGTAGCTGTTCTAGCATTATTTTTTTACGGTTCATATTCAGGTCTTGGCTCGTCTTTATAGTTAGTTTTAATACAATTTAATAATTGTTTTATATAACTTATAGTTATATAGCAGGTGTGACGGAATTGGTAGACGTGCGAGATTTAGGTTCTCGTGTCTTATGATGTGAGAGTTCGAGTCTCTCCTCCTGTATTGTAATTTCTTGTAATTAATGTAGAAAATTTAAATTTTAATCGGGCAAGAAGGGATTCGAACCCCTGACACCGTAGTTCGTAGCCACGTGCTCTAGTCCACTGAGCTACAAGCCCTCTCCCCAGGTAGGTTTCGAACCTACGACAAATCGGTTAACAGCCGATTGCTCTACCACTGAGCTACTAAGGAAATAATATTTTAAAAATTAAGCTTGAGGATAAATGGATTCGAACCATTGACATTCTGCTTGTAAGGCAGACGCTCTACCAGTTGAGCTATACCCCCGGTATTATTTTAGCAATTGTCTTCCTGTCCCTGATGGGATCAAATTTCCTAATATTATGTTTTCTTTTAGACCTGTTAGCCAGTCTATTTTAGCTCTTATAGCTGATTTAGTTAAGATTCTTACCGTTTCTTGGAAACAAGCAGCCGATATAAATCCTTCTGTAACCAATGATGTTTTTGTAATCCCAATTAAAATAGGCTCATAAATAGTTTTGTATTTTAATGATTTGTTTATCTTTTCTATTTTACTTATTTCTATTAATTCACCTTCCATTAAATTGCTATCACCTTTATCTCTTATTATTACTTTTGAAGTTATTTTTTTTACTATAACTGCAATATGTTTTTCTGCTATATTTACGTCTTGAGATGTATAGACTTTTTGAATTTGTTTAACTAAGATGTTTTGTATTTGTGCAATTGCTTTTCTTGTTGCAATTTCATAATTATGTTTTTCATTATAAATTTTGAATATCTTTTCTAACTTGTCGTGTAGGCTCCCTCTTATTTTAATTGAATCTCGTGTCCTTTTTGCTTCTAAGATTTCCTCGATTTTTGGTAGTCCTTCTATTATGTCTTTAGTTCTTTCTTTTTTATATTGAGTTCTAAAAATTGTCCGTCCTTTTTCTATTAGTTCATTATTTAATACTTTTAAATTTGATCCGTAAGGTATTATATATGGTATACTAGGTATTATTTTTATATTTGTTCTTTTTTTTTGTATGATTACTCCTTTAACTCGATTAACGTTGAGTTTTCCTATTTCCTTTACTCCTTTGTTGTCTCTTATTTTTTTAAAAGATTCATGCTTAGTTAACATTAGTTTGTTTTGTTCCTTTGCTAACTTTGTAACTTTACATGATTTTTTTGTTATTATCGTTTTTACTTTATCCCTGAATGATTTACATGTAAAAAAGTTTATTTTACTTAATTTTTTGTTTTTTTCTCTGGTTTTTTTGCTTGATATTTTGATCATCTCGGATTTAAACATTATGTTTCTAAACTTGGTTTTATATGTTAGTATTTCTTTAAGTAAGTTTTTAGCGTCTATTATTCTTCCGTTTATTATTAAAAGTTTCTTTCTAGCTTTTTTATTATTTTGGAATTTGGTTTGTCCTGAATTGTAAGTTTTTATTTCAGATATTTCTTTTTTATCTTGTTTGCTTTTGTTCCATTCTGTTATCTCCGCTATAATTTGTTTGGTGAATACAATCTTTTCTGGTTTCAGAAATATTATTGATTGCGCAGGTAGTTTTATCTTTGACATCTTTGTTTTACTTTTTTTTATAAAAATATCTTTTTCTTTTAATGTTATAAATATGTTTTCATTAAATTTATTCCTTATTTTTTTCCCTCCCTCTTTATAGTCGTATATTATCTTGCCTTCGTGAGGGGAACTTATAACTTTATTTGTCTTACTTGTAAAAATTCCACCTGTATGAAAGGTTCTCATAGTTAATTGTGTTCCTGGTTCTCCTATTGATTGTGCAGCTATTATTCCTACTGCTTCACCTATTCTTACTAATTTGTTTGTTGCAAAATCCCATCCATAACATAGTTGGCAGAGTCCTATATTTATATTACAAGTTAGTATAGATCTTACGTATATATAAGTTTCGTTACAAATAAGTTTTTTTGCTATATAAGGACAAATATCTTGACTTTTACATATTATTTTTTTCCTTGTTTTGAAATCTGTTATGTTTTCGGCTACTATTGTTCCTGTTAACTTAGTTTTCAGTTTTATGTAATCTGTTTTATTCTTTATAGTCAAGTTTATTAATGTTCCTTTTTTTGTCTTACAATCTTGTTGTTTTATTATCATGTTTTGTGATACATATATAAGTTTTCTAGTTAAGTACCCTGAGTTTGCAGTTTTTAATGCTGTATCTATTATACCTTTTCTCGCTCCATAGCAAGAAATAAAATACTCTTTGCTTTTTAATCCTTCTTTTAAACTTGATTTTATTGGTAGATTTATGATATCTCCTTTAGAATCTGACATTAACCCTCGCATACCTATTAATTGCTTAATTTGTGCTAGGTTACCTCTTGCTCCAGAGAATATCATCATATAAACTGGATTCAGTAAATTTGTTTGTCTGAAGTTTTTTATAATTTCATTTTTTAATGTATTATTTGTTAGATTCCAAGTGTCTATTTCTTTTTGTAGTAGATTTTGTTTCGTTATTTTACCTTCTTCATAATATTTTTTTTGGTCTTTAAGAAGCTTTACTGTATTTTTTATTAATTGTTTTTTTATAGACGGTATTTTTAGATCTTCTGGTCCTAATGATAGTCCTGCTTTGGTTGCGTGTTTAAACCCAATAGATTTCAATCTATTTGTTAAATTATTAGTTCGTATCGTTCCGTAATTGTATATGAACCATTCTATTAGTTTTGTTATCTGTTTTTTGTCGAACGTTTTGTTACATATTAATTTCTTCATAATTATTTCGTTTTACACTAAGTTTTATTTCTGGTAAAAAAAATTTTTATTTCGTTTATAGGAATAGATTTATTGTTGAACTAAATATCATTTTTCCTGCTGTTATTCTATCAAAATTGTACTTTTACTTTTTTATTATTTATTACGTATATGTATGTTATGAAGTTCTTTATTTTATTATTGTATTCACACTATATATTTTTTCAGTTGATTTTTTGTGTTTATTTTTATTGCTCTTTGTGTTTTATTTTTTGTTTGTATCCATATATAAGAGTGTATATCTAACCGGTTTGTTTTATAAGAGTCCAAGCATTCTTTTTCGTTAGAAAAATATTTTTCAAGGTACTTTTATTCCTAGGTTATTACTTTCTAAAATAATTTATTTTAATATCTTTTTTATGTATAATTTTAATTCTTACTATCTTCTCTAATAAGTGGAATATAGACGTATTTTCGCACGTTAAGTAGTAGCAGCCTAATATCATATCTTGGCTTAATGTCATGCTTGGTTTTCCAGTTGAAGGTAAAGTATTGTTACTTGATGATAGCATTAAGGTTCTTGCTTCTGCCTGTGCTTTTAATGACAACGGTATATGTATTCCCATTTGGTCTCCATCAAAATCGGCATTAAATGCCGTACATACTAACGGGTGTAATTTTATTATTTTGTTTTTTGTTATTATTGGCTTGAATGCTTGAACACCTATTCTATGTAAGGTAGGTGCGCGATTCAGTAGTATACTATATATTAATTATTTTGTACATTTAAAATCGTCAATTTAAGGTTTATTAAGTTTTTTAATCCTTACTATACACATATTGTTTATGGTTTTGTTAATTAAGCTAAAAATAGGTTTTTTCTCGCCATTAATTATTTTTTTTGACTCTCTGATATTGTTACTTAATTTTAGCTGTATAATTTTCCTTATTATTGTAGCTTGAAATAGCTGGCTAGATTTAAATATAAATTTGGTTTATTTTCCTAAAATTTAGTTAAATTTATTGTTAATTTAGTTTATTTATGTGTTAGATTTAAATTCCTCTCCTATCTCGATTGGTATTGCACATTCGGAAGTCTTCAGTTTTGGCTCAACTCCGATAACAGATCTAGCGGAATAATCAACTGTTTTTCCTAATAGGTTTTCTCTAATTCTACCTGTTTTACCTTTTATTATTTTTGATAAAGATTTTAAAGGAGTTTTTTAATAATTTATAAATTTTATGTATAACTAATTAAATATTTGAATATTGCTATAATGTATTTTAAATAAATTTATTCACAACTTTTTACTTTTGTTAATTTGTTTTTCCTCGTTTAGCAAAGAATCTATAGAGATTTGGAGTTTAAATTTTTCAGTTTTTATGAATTTTTCAGAAACTTGCATTTTTTTGAGTTGGTTAACTCTATTGTTTACATTTATTATACTTTGATACAAATAATTTAAATCAGAAGTAACAATTGTATTATCTTGCAACTTTATTATTGGTCGAAGATCTGGCGGTAATACAGGTAAAAATCTTAGTATCATCCACTCTGGTCTCGTTTTATTCTGTAATAAATAATTTATTACTCTTATTCTATTGAATATACTTTCTTGTTCTTCTTTATTTGATCTGGTTTTTATTCTTTCAAGTTAAAGACTAAATATTTTGTCTTTTTCTATATATTAAATGAATTGTTTACAGTATTTTTTATTTAATTTTTTAATCACAGATTTTTTTAAGTTTTAGTTGTTTTAATAGTAAATATATGGCTTCTCCTCCTGTTTTTGTTTTTTTCCCTTTTGTTGCTATACTGGTTTTTCCAATTACTATGTCATTTATAAATTTTCTTTTTTTGTTCAATATTATACTAAATTGGTATCCGTTTGTAGAGTTTTAATTTAACCTTTTTATTATAACTGAAGTTTTTGTTTTAGTCACGAAACTTATATAATTTGGGTTTTCCTTAAAGAACCAGGTATGTATTATTGGTGTTGATAATTCTATAATTTGGTTGATTTTCTCCTTTACAATATTAAAAACTGGGTTCAGTATTATATTACAATTAATTTATTAATAATTAAGTTTTATTCCACTTTACCCCATTCGGTATCTTCTTATTTTTGAATCAGTAATTTGAACATAACAGTTCGGGCATATTATTATTTTGTTTTTTTCTTTTCTTATACGTATTTTTTTATATAGTTTACATATGCATTCATTATTTTTTATTGGTCCAAATATTTTTTCGCAAAAAATACCATTATTAATTGGTTTAAGAGTCTTATAATCTATTGTTTCGGTTGGTTATATATAAAATCTTTTTAGTTTAAAAATAAGTATTGGAATTTTTATTTATTACTAGTTAATTTTACTTATATTTATTTATTATTCACAAATATTTATACCTTGATAAAAGCTTTTAATATTCATTTACCTTTTATTTTATTAAACTTACTTTTAAGTATATTTATATGTAGTATGGTTTTATTCTTACTGGTTTTACTAATTTTCCTATTAATTCTCCGTTTGGTAAGCTCCTTTCTGTCCATTTTAATATTTTTTTCGGCGAAGCTATACGTATTCTAATATACTTTTTTATCATATTAAATTATTAAATTTTTATGCTTGTTCGCTATTTAAATTTATAATGCGTTTGTTTCTTTCAATCTAATTTATTATAGTTTGTTTAAAATAATATATTACGTTTTGATTCTTTGTTGTATATTGATATATCAAGGCAAAGTGATTGCAATTCCAATATAAATACTTTTATTGATTCAGGACTATTAGGTTCCGGCAAATTCTTCCCTTTTATTAGACTATTTATAGTTTTGTATTTATTTGTAAGGTCATCTGCTTTTATTGTAATTACTTCTTGTAGTATATATGCTGTCCCAAAACTTTCTAGTGCCCATAGTTCCATCTCTCCAAATCGTTGACCTCCTTTTTTTGATTTTCCTTTTAAGGGTTGCTTCGTAATGTAACTATATGACCCAATTGATCTTGCCGTTACTTTGTCTTTAACTAAATGTATTAGTTTTAATATGTATGCATATCCTATTGTAACAGGTTGTTTAAATACTTTTGCTGTTTTTCCGTCAAATATTTTCATTTTACCTGGAAAATTAGGATTAAATATCCATTTTTTATTAGTTTTTATACTGGCTTCATATAATTTGTTATAGACTAAGCTATTACTCAATTTTTCTCCATAGATTTCGTCAAATGGGAGTATTTTGTAGTTTTCATTTAGGTATTTTCCTGATAATCCTAATAAACACTCGAATACTTGACCAACATTCATTCTTGATGGTATTCCAAGAGGATTTAAAATTATATCTATAGGGGTACCGTCTTGTAAGTATGGCATATCACTTATCTTAATTATTTTTGATATTGTTCCTTTATTTCCATGTCTACCAGATATCTTATCTCCAATTTGTATTTTTCTTTTTTCTAATATATATATAATAATTGATATACTTTTGCTTTTTGAAACTTTAGCGCCAAGTATTGTTCCACTAGTGTTTAAGGGAACGCGTAACGACGTATCTTTTATGTACTCTCGTTTGAATATTAAATTTAATAATTTTATACTAGAATTTGGTTGTTTTATTTTCTTAACCTTTCCTACTAATATACTATTTCCTTTTACAAAAATACCTTGTTTTATCACTCCAGTTTTATTTAAATGTCTTTTTTTCAAAGTGTTCAAGTTTGGCACATTATTAGTTAATTTTTCATGAAACTAAAGAAACTTTATTTTTAATCTTTGTTCACAATCCGTATTTAATATTTTTTATTTTACGGCTTTATTTATTTTTATTTTAAATCTGTTGAATATTTTTTAACTGCTTTTAATATACTTGTTATGTTTTTTTAATTGGAAAAACAAATCTTAACTTTTAAGATTACAATTATTATCTTTTTTATGTTTTTAATCTTTAACTTTAACTTATACTATCTGTCAAGATATTTTAAAGCTACTTACTTCTCCTGTTTCATTGTTTATTAGAAACGTTTTATATTTTTTAACATGTATTGAAGTTAAAATATTTTCTTTTGTCAACCTTTCGCTTATTACTATCGCATCCTCGAAATTATATCCTTTCCAAGTCATGTAGGCTACCAATACGTTTTTTCCTAAACTTAGTTTTCCTTTATAAGTTGATGCACCATCTGTAATCACTTGATTTTTCTTAATCCATTCATTTTTATTTATTAAACTTTTTTCATATAATCGTGTGTTCTGAGATGTTGACCTGGCTTTTTTAAGTGTATATATCCTTTTTACAAAGCTGGCGTATAGAGTATTATTTAGAAAGCCTTTCTTTTTCTTTTCAAGTGAATTTGTTAGATTTTTAGAGTAGTCGTACTTTGATTTAGTTTTTATATTTTCATGTATAATTATTTTTTTAGTACTAGTATATTTTACTAATCCACTCTTTATACTTATTGTGTTATGTTCATTATTATATATAATTGCGCTTTCTACTCCAGTTGATACTATTGGCTGTTCTTTTAGCATTAAAGGTACAGCTTGGCGCTGCATATTTGAACCCATAAGTGCTCTATTTGCATCATTATGTTCTAAGAATGGTATTAGTGAGGTTCCTATTGATATTATCTGCACTCTTGATGTAGGAATGAAAACCGCCTTCTTTTTAATTCTTTCGTTGGTCAAACTTGTAAGTTCATATTCAGATGATATGAAGTAAATGCCTTTTTTTAGTTTTGTTTTTTTATTGTGTTTTAGAAGTTTTTTTATATCGGTATTATATCCTTATTTTTTATTTACTTGATTTTAAAAGGAGTTTTTGATTGACTTATTTATATTTAATTGTGATCAGATTCTCACACATAAAATGACGTTTCGATGAATCCATCTTTATTTATTCTTGCTTCTTTCGTTAATGACCAAATTAATCCTGCATTTTTCCCTTCTACAGTTTCAACTGGGCATACTTTCTTATAATGGGTTTCATTTATTTCACGTATTTGTAGATTAAGTTTTTGTTTACTATTTGATATAGAACTAATTTTTCTTTTATGTGTTATTTCACTTAGTGGATTTATTTCTTCTATTATTTGGCAAATTTGATTTGAGTTAAAAAAGTTTTTAATAGCTGATGTTAGTATTCGAGTATTAATTATCTCTTGTATGATATTTTGTTTTTTTAGGTTATTCTTCTTTTTAATTCTAGTTTTTATTTTATTTAATTTTTCTTTTATATTTTCTGTTAGTTCTCGTAAATTTATTACTATTTGATTTTCAATGATTTCCCCAATAAGTTTTATTTTCTTATTTTTTAAGTCGTCTATATCATCAGTTTGTCCTAGCGTTTAAATAATTTTTTTTTTAAGTACTAAAAGTATATCACAAATGCATTTTATAAATTATAGATTAGTTTTATTTGTAGTATTCTCAACCATTTTTAATGTTAATTAGATAATTTGTTGTTCCTAGTATATCCTCAGGTTGTAATTGATTTGTCTTGAGTATATTTTGATTGTTATAAATTTTTTTGTTCAGTTTTTTCCTTCCAATTTTTCCTAGATTATAATTTTGCTTTAAAAATAAACATTTTATATTTAAGTTTTTTCAATTTTGATGTATAACTTTGTGGAACATCTAAATGTGTTGTATGATATTTAACTTTTGTGATAAATTTTTAATCTCAATATCTTTAAACTTTGTGATAAAAAGTTTATTAATTGAATTAAAAGTTATTTAATAGTCTTTGGCTTTATTTCGACTCTATTGTAACAATTTTTAATAAGAACTTTTTTATATTTTATTAATCACAATATATTTTTTGCTTTTCCTATATTCTCTTTGTTTATTAAACTTAGAGATTGTATTAAAAACTTTTTTCTTTTTATTGATTGGAAGATTTTTTTTTTCGTTATTCCTAATATTTGTAGTACGTAGAAAGCGGGAAAATTATTTTTTGCTCTATCAATTTTTATATATAACTCGTTTCTCTTGTTCAATAGGTTTTAACCTTTTAAAATAATATTTAGTAATAGCATAATTTATTTTTCATTATTATTATAGCTTATTATAAACACAGATTTATTTTTGTTGTAACCCAACTACCTTTTTGAGGCACTATGGTGCCAAACAAACTTTGGTCTTTAAAATCTTTGTAAAAAAATATACCTGGCCTCCTTATACATTGATTTATATATAATAATTTTTGTATTTTAGTTTAATCCCAACTAATATCTAACATCATATATTAAAATATACTTATTTAATCTCATTAATAACTCTATTGTTACCATTAATAATAAATGTCCCTCTTTTCGTTATAAGCGGTAAGTCAGCTATTTGTATATATTTGTTTTGTTAAATAATTTTTATTTTTTTATAGCAAAGCTAAATTTTAATTGCTTCTATCTAAACGGAAAAGTTGTTAATTTTTATTCGCATTTACAAATGGCTTTTCCCTTATATCTAAGAGATAAACTTATAAATAAGTTAGTAGAATAAGTTCGTCCTTTCATTAAACAATCTTGTGAGGAGAACTTAGGCTTAGCATATTTTATATTAAAGCTATTCATTTTTAATATAAAGCCATCCTTTTTTATTACTTTTATATTAGAGAAAACATTTTTAGTTAAGTAGAATAATTATTCCCTTTTCAATCTATACTTGTTAATTTCTCAACATACAGCTTTATTCAAATTTCAATAACGTTTTTAAACCTATACTACAATTAGAGTTTAAGTATATATTTATTCCTTATAGCTTATCAAAATTCTTAAATCGGACAAATAACTCTGTTAGTAAATTTAAATCAAGTAATCACTTATTCGAATTTATTAATAACATTAGAACTCTTAAAATGTCTGAAATTTAGTATTTTTATTACTTTTTTAAAGGTATTTTTAATTTGCTTTCACATTAAATATATATTTTAATTTCAGATCGCACAGTCCTTTTTCTAACATATTCCTATAGCTATTACGTTGTAATAAAGAATAGTGATTTGGCTTTCTCTAGATTTATTTTTGTATCTAACACGAATAATGCTATTATTTATAATAATGTTTTATTTAAAGTCAAACTCCGCTTAGATCTGAGGAAATAACTTCTTCTTTCATATATATTTTGAATTAGTTATCAATTATATTCCTATGCAAATCTTATAGCTATAAAAATATCTATAATAGTTCTCGTTATAATGATGTGTGAATTACGGCGATATGGCCAAGTGGTAAGGCAAAGAATTGCAAATTCTTTTATCCCCAGTTCGAATCCGGGTATCGTCTTTTTTAAAATTGATGACTAGTTTTAAATTACAATTGCATTTTTTCATTACATAAATTACATTTGAATTATCTTATTTTATTTAAAGCTATAGTTTCGGATTAGTTTTGTAATAAAGTTTATCTGAAAATTTCTGATAAAATAAATTTTTAATCACATATTTATGACAAATTTAGAAGATATGTTAAATGCAAGCGTTCATTTAGGACATCCAGTAAAACAATGGAATCCAAAGATGGCACCTTTCATTTATGGTGAAAGAAATGGAATCCATTTAATTGATATAGTTCAAACAACGATTTGTTTAGCAAAAGCAAACGAGTTTATAATAAAATCTGCTAAAGAAAACAAGACTTTTGAAAATTTTAAAAAAGTTAAATAAAAAAATTAAGTTTAAAAATTTTATCATCTTACTATTAGGAAAAATTCTAATTCAAGCATTCTTATTTGTTGGAACTAAAAAACAATTTAATTCAACAATAAAATTTGCGATTATTAATCTATAAAAGTTTAAAATATTTATAAAGGATTTTATTTTAATTCAATTAGTAAAATTATATATAATGATATTTACCTATCAATTATAGACTTGTGCTATTAACTGTGGTTCGTTCTATATAACACAAAGGTGGCTCGGAGGAACTTTAACTAACTGGACAACCATAAAAGGATGTATCAACAAATTAAAGTCACTAGACAAAAGTAATGCTGAGAACAAATTTACAAAAAAGGAATTGTTAATACTTAAAAAAAGAAAAGATATTGAGAATAACTATTATTAAATAATTATTAGAGTGGACGTTTTAATCTTAACTAAATATTAATATGAGTTGAACTTAATAAAAAGGTTAGAAAGATTTTTACATGGGGTTAAAGATATGAACAAGTTGCCTGATATCGTTATTCTAGTCGGACAAATAAAAGATCTGAACGCAGTAAAAGAATGTCTGAAATTGGGAATTCCACTTATTAGCTTACTTGATACAAACTGTAACCCTAATTTAACCGATTACATTATCCCCGCAAATGATGACTCCGTTGCCTCTGTAAGTTTAATTTTAAACGAACTTTCTAAATCCATAAATGAGAAATTAAATTAACACACGAAATTAATGATTTTGACAAACATTAATATAGTAAAAATTTCCAGTATTTAAATAAATAACTGAACTAAAAGGTCGAAACATTTAATTTCTAATTATGTTTAAGTAAAAGAGCGAAAAATATAAACAAATCGAAACAAAACAACATTGAAAGTATATAATTTTATAACTTACATATGATAAACACAATAAATTTTAACTCTATTCTAAGTTTGAATGAATATTTATAAAAAAAAGAATTATTTTAATACCAAATTTGTAAAGGATTTACTATAAGACTAAAATAAGGTCTATATTATGACCTTGCAAGCGTCGTTTGATTAATAAATTTATTTGATGTACAAACTATTCATATATATATAATTTATTTGATTACTATAAGCAAAAAAACTACTTTAAAGAAGTTGGTCAACATTATTACTGGTCAATTTTTTCATACCGTGTACATGGACAAGTATTAATTAACTCATGGATTGTAATACTAATAATAGTAGCAATTAGCCTAGCAACAACTAAACAATTAAAGCTAGTGCCTGAAAGTGGACAATCTTTTATAGAGTTCGTAACTGAATTTGTAAGAGACATAGCAAAAAACCAAATAGGAGAAAAAGAATATCTTAAATGGGTTCCTTACCTTGGGACTATGTTTTTATTCATCTTTGTTTCTAACTGGTCTGGTGCATTAGTACCTTGGAAGATTATAGAATTACCAAATGGAGAACTAGGTGCACCTACAAATGATATGTACGAACTTACCCTATTTAGATTAAATTTGAATTTTGAATGAGATGTTCCAAAATGTATTCACTACTAATGTAAAATGAAACAATTCCAATGTCATTAAAAAGAGTTAAAATTTGTGGTCTAAATCTAATTATCTAAAAAAGGAAAGTGAAAGCTAAAACTTATATGCTAAGTAATAGTAGGAAAAACAAGAGTAAAAATTAAGGTGTAAACTTCTAACTCATGTTTCCTTTAAGCTTTAACCAAATTTAAAATAAGCAGTACTTGTCGAAAGACAAAAATACTGATTTCAAGGAGGGAAAATTTTATCATATAAACTTCCTATCCGACTAATACAACTGCTGGACTAGCAATTTTAACTTCAATTTCATACTTTTATGCAGGTTTAAGTAAAAAAGGTCATGAGATTACAAAATACGGACAAAACAAGAGTTATTATCAGCAATTTAAAATGAAACTTAAAAGGAATATTTTTACCTAAAGTTAGTTATTTTTCAAAATATGTTCAACCAACTCCAATATTATTACCCATAAACATATTAGAAGATTTTACTAAACCTTTATCGCTAAGTTTCCGACTATTCGGTAATATCTTAGCAGACGAACTTGTAGTTGCAGTATTGTGATATAAAATCAATATTAATAAATTCATATATAAACATCTTAACTGTAATTATTAGATATTAAAACGAATAATTATAATAATTCAAGACTTGTATCACTTGTTCCGCTAGTTATTCCAATACCACTAATATTCTTAGGATTATTTACTAGTGGGATACAAGCTTTAATTTTTGCTACTTTATCTGGATCTTTGTGCATTAAAAATATTTAAATCAAATTAAGACATCTAGTAATAAAAATAAAGTATTATAGGAGATATTAAAAAGAAAAAAAAGACTTATAATACATTGGTGAGGCTATGGAAGGACATCACTAAAATTAAATAATATCAATGATAACCAGCTATATTAGTTTTTTCAATAAACTTCAAGTATTAACCTTGATCAAACAACAATAATATTTTAAAAAGGAGATTATTATGAACCCAATTATTTGTGCAGCATCAGTTATAGGTGCTGGTTTAGCTATCGGTTTAGGTGCTATTGGACCAGGTATCGGACAAGGAACAGCTTCAGGAAAAGCTATTGAAGGACTTGCACGTCAGCCAGAAGCTGAAGGTAAAATCCGTGGTACTTTACTTTTATCACTAGCTTTCATGGAAGCGTTAACTATTTATGGACTAGTTGTAGCATTAGCAATTATTTTTGCTAATCCTTTCGTTTAAGGAAAATTTTAACTTTTAAATTTGACTTTAATATAATCCATTTATAATATATTATATTAATATAATTGTTTTCTAAAATGCAAAAATTATGGAGGAAGAAACGTGACAATAATAAACACTAATTTACTAAGCCTTATTTCACATAGTGAAGGCTTTGGTATTAACACAAATGTATTTGATACTAATGTGTTAAACCTAGCAGTAGTAATTGGAGTTCTTATTTATTATGGTAAACCCTTATTTTTGATATGAGACCAAAAAGGTCAAGCGTTTACTTTAATTAAAAATTCAATATGAATTGAGTTAAAGAGTCAACAAAGAAATACTAGAATATATAAATAAATTTTATTTCATTATAAATTTCTCTTAATAAACATTCAAATAAAATAAGAATAAGTCTTAAGTAAGAAACAAAATATAAAAATATACACAATATACAAGTAACGAACATAAAAATTACTCATATAGAGTAAATGAGAGATATATTGCTAAATAAATACATTTTAGTCTTTACATTCCTTAATTAAAGATTAAAAAGCCGTATGTAATAAATTTACAAGTACGGATTATACAGAAAAAAAATTTTTACTTTGCTAGGCGACATCGTAACAACTAGGAAAACAACTATACTTAAGAACTTAGAAGACGCAGAAAACAGATTTCAACAAGCAGCAGAAAACTTGGCTTTTGCTAAAGAGCAATTACAAAAAGCTCGATTAAAATCGGAACAAATAAGAAACCAAGGTATAACAATTGCTAAACAAACTGCAAACAAAATAATAACATCAGTTGAAAACGATATAAAGCGTCTAAAAGAAACAACGCTATATACAATAAAATTAGAAGAAGAAAAATGTTTAACAGAAGTGGTGAGATAATATAGAAAAAATTTCCTCGTTAAAACTAAAAATGAATACTGATTCAACATAGATATACCGTGTATTAAATTATTACGTTTATAAAGACAAACGAAATATGAAAAATTAAATTAGCAAACACAAAAGTTATAAAAAGAAATAATCAATATTTAAAAATATTCATTTCTGTATACAAAGTCATAGCCGTAAAACATTGACTGTAAGAAGAAAACAAGGAAGTAAATTAAACTCAATAAAAATTAAAATGTCATATAGATTATAAATCTGTGTATGATATTAAAAACGGGAAAAACCTAGTTAAGTTTTAGTAAATTAAATGATTTGGCATTTACAAAAGCAGTTGAAGTAAGGATTTAACGGGTTAGTTAATAGAAATTCAAAATAAGAAATACTAGAAAGATATAAAAATTTACAAATTAAATAAAATTTATTTCAAAAATTTCAACTACAAAAAGAACTAACGGAAAAAATCTAGTCAGATAAAATAAGATGAGAGAAAATGTAAATAAAATATATTAAAAGCATCAAAATATTAAATATTATATGTTGTTTGAGAACGAATTTACAAAAATTTAGTTTCATAAAATAAAACAAAATTTAAATAGCAATTTACAAAAGAAAATAGTACTACAAAATACGGAAAAACTATCAAATTTTAAGAGATAAAAACTTAAAATTTAAGAGAATTACCTAAAATAATTAATTAACGTAGAATTCATAAAATAATAAACTATTTTTACATGAAAAACATCTTTTTTTTAATACAATATGGTTAAAATTCGTCCAAATGAAATAAGCAAAATAATACGTCAGCAAATAGAAAAATACAACCAAGAAGTAAAAATCTTCAACGTTGGTACAGTATTACAAGTTGGTGATGGAATTGCGAGAATATATGGTCTAGAAAAAGTAATGGCAGGTGAACTTGTTGAATTCGATGAGGGCACTATTGGAATCGCATTAAATTTAGAAGCAGACAATGTAGGAGCCGTACTAATGGGAGATGGACTTTCATTACAAGAAGGAGCTTCTGTAAAAGCAACAGGTAAAATTGCCCAAATACCAGTTGGGGAAGGATTCTTAGGACGCGTTGTAAATGCGCTAGCAAAACCAATAGATGGAAAAGGAGAAATATCAAGTAACAAAACTCGTTTAATTGAGTCACCAGCTCCTGGTATTATCGCAAGACGTTCTGTGTATGAGCCTCTACAAACAGGGTTAGTAGCTATCGATGCCATGATTCCTATTGGAAGAGGTCAACGAGAACTAATAATCGGAGACAGACAAACTGGTAAGACAGCAGTTGCAACAGATACAATTCTAAACCAAAAAGGTCAAAATGTAGTTTGTGTATATGTAGCTATTGGACAAAAAGCATCTTCTGTAGCACAAATTCTTACAACTTTAGAAGAAAGAGGTGCTATGGAATACACAATAATCGTAGCTGAAAACGCAGATGCACCAGCAACATTGCAATACTTAGCTCCGTATACAGGAGCAGCATTAGCAGAATACTTTAGTGCGATATGAAAAAATCACCAGATATATTTTTACTCTAATATATATTAATAAGTCGTTTTAATAAATTATAAATAACAGCAAATCAATAAAACTCAAAACGCAATATAACTGTAATACCTTAACACATAGAGTAGAAAAAATAAACTATTTAAAGGAAGATTTATTTAAAACTCTACCATTACTTTATAGTGATTAAAATAAAAAGGAATAAAAACGAAACAATTTTAAAAAACGAACAAAAAAATAGATAACGAAACATTAATTTGTTATGCATTATTTTGCATAAAGCTGTATGAAACAATTCTTGTACAGTTTAAATGGAAATAAAAACTTTATTAACCAAAGTGTATTCAGGTCGTCATACGCTTGTTATATATGACGATTTATCAAAACAAGCTCAAGCATACAGACAAATGTCATTACTTTTACGTCGACCACCAGGACGAGAAGCATATCCTGGTGACGTATTCTACTTACACTCACGATTATTAGAACGTGCAGCTAAACTAAGTAATGAACTTGGAGAAGGAAGTATGACAGCGTTACCTATTGTTGAAACACAAGCAGGAGACGTATCAGCTTACATTCCAACTAATGTAATTTCTATTACTGATGGACAAGTTTTCCTTTCAGCAGATATTTTCAACTCAGGAATAAAACCTGCGATAAATGTAGGTATATCTGTGTCACGAGTTGGATCTGCAGCGCAAATCAAAGCAATGAAGCAAGTAGCAGGCAAATTAAAACTAGAGCTAGCACAATTCGCTGAACTAGAAGCTTTTTCACAATTTGCTTCTGACTTAGATCAAGCTACTCAAAACCAATTAGCTAGAGGAGCTAGACTTCGTGAGTTGTTAAAACAATCACAATCTTCTCCTTTAGCTGTGGCTGACCAAGTAGCAACAATATACACAGGAATAAATGGTTACCTTGACAGTATTGAAGTGGAAAACGTACGTGGATTCTTATCTGGACTAAGAGAATACATAAATAATACGAAGCCAAATTTCAAAGAAATAATAAATTCAACTAAAACTTTCACAAATGAAGCAGAAAGTATCTTAAAAGATGCTATAATAGAATTTAAAAAGACATATACAAAATAAAAGACAAAACAAAATATTTATTTTATTTATGAAAAGAGCAATTTAAAATTACGCTGAATTTAGAAGTATTAATAAAAATTTATCAAAACATTTTTTAATATGATAATACCTTATATAAAATTCAGTATTAACACAAAAGATGCGAATTTAAATTAATTCCAAAATATGTTATTTAATGTCTAAGACATATTCCATTATAAAGAAAATATAATATATTATTCTAATAGTCTGATTTCTTAGATTACAAAAATATATATTTACTAAGAAAATATATAACAATACAAGGTAAAATACTACCGAGACATTTAACTAAACTCACATCAAAACAACATAGAATTCTAACAAAATCTTTGTGATTATTAAAATAGCCTTAACAAATTGAGAAATATCTAAGATTTAATAACTAACATAAGGATTATTAATTTTTGTGATTTCGAAACATAAACATAAACGAAATAAATATGCAAAACTTAAATAAAATTCAGAACTGCAAACGCAAGTGAAATACCTAATTATCAAACAATCTCGTATTCTAGGTTTACTACCTTTTATAAGTAAGGAAACTAACTAAGTAACCTTATAAATAATTAAAAAACTAACGCATCAGGGAAAAAACGGTTCAATTCGATTAAAAAACCAGCTAATAAACTTAGCCAAATCAAGCTAACAACAGGCGCAACAGATAAATATGTAGTAAAATTTTTCATAATTTTTTATTAATACAAAATGAAATATTCATTATAGCTTCTATACAAAAAAATTCCTTATAATACGTTCACGGGATGTAGCGCAGTTTGGTAGCGCATTGCATTTGGGATGCAAGGGTCACAGGTTCGAATCCTGTTATCCCGATACGTGGAGAGGTGTCTGAGTGGTTTAAAGTACTGGTCTTGAAAACCAGCGTAACGAAAGTTACCGAGGGTTCAAATCCCTCCTTCTCCGATATTAATAGTGCCAACATACAGCAAAATCACAAAAAATTAGCCTTCAAATTTTTAAAATTGGAAATGTAAAACTTACCACTGCCTAGTATTAAAGTTTGCTCTTTAACCCTAACTTTTCAAAAGTTTTCTTAATAAGCAAAAAAGTTGTAACCTGTGAACTCGAATTAAAACTCCAAACTATAGTTGAAAAACTATCTGTTTTTTCCTTAACAAAAAAGTTTAGATACTACTTGATTTAGCTAACAAATAACTATATAAGTAAATTAGAAATAAAATTTTTATTCACAAGAGAACATAACATTATTAATCGTAGACATATCTAGAGAACAGTCTTTAATTAAATAGTAAACCTTCGTAATCAATTGCAAAAAATAATTAGACAAATAATCTAATAAAATAAATTCACAAAATAACTTTAAATATTATTTTAATAGACAAGGAGTCAGAAGAAATGTCACCAACTTTAAAACCTGAACTAATAGCCAAAGTCGGAGGTGAAAAAACAATATCAGACGAATTTATAAATCTGACTGGACCAGAAAAATCAATACTTCCTCTCCAAAAACTAACAGAATCATTATCTTTTAAATTTACGAAACTTAAATTTTTAATAATAAAACATAGATCATCAAAGGATTGACCTAATTCTTCAAAGTCAGAAAAAATACTAACCAAACGATAATCATTTCTAAAAGTACCATTTATTTTTTTTGCAAAAAAAAGTATATCACTAACTATTAATTTTTCTACATAATTCTAGAAGATATAAAGATAAATACAAATATCTATATAATTATATTAGAAAACAAAAATCTAAAATTAAAGCACAAAGAATGATTCAACAAAAAAGAACGAACTAAATTGCCTAAGGTAAAGGGATCAGAAGAAAATCCACCTTGAAATGTAAGTACCGAAAAAAAAGAACTAGCTGTTTTCAAACTATTGGAAATAGTTAGCTTAAATAATCTCATCAAAAAATAGTTAATCACTTTCCAAGTAAAAAATAAATAAAAAAAATAATATAGAAAAATATTCTAAATTTAAATGTAGAGCGAGGAAAAACATGTAAAAGAGCCTTTATAATATACTATATCCTTGAATTAAACTCAACAATAATTAGTACAAAACTAGAAAACCAAGTATAACAAAATGACTAAACTACGAAAAAGTTTAAAACACCAACAGTAAGTACCAAAATTGACCATAACACAACACTTAATAAAACAGTATTTTTATTATTTGTTAAACCGTCAGGTGATGCAAAAACTACTGGAACAAATATCACAATCAAAAAAGAAAGTAAAACAAGAGCTGACAAAGCTAATTGGAAACCTAAAGTAAATACGTTCATAAATATATTATAAATATAGCAAAACAAAACAAAAATTCATTTAAACCAAAAAAAAAATATCTCTACAATTTATTCAATAACAACAACTGCACCAGCTTCTTCCAAAAGCTTTTTACTTTCTTCTGCCTTTTCTTTTGAAATATTTTCTAAAACTTGCTTAGGAACACTTTCAATTAAATCTTTAGCCTCTTTAAGACCCAAAGAAGTTAAACTACGAACAACCTTAATTACTGTAATGCGTTTTGCTGTAGGAACATCTTTAATAATTAAATTAAATTCTGTTTTTTCTTCAACGGCCTTCTCTTCTGCCTTCGCAGTACGTGAAGTCGAAGCACCAGAATCAACAACGGCTGCTACTCTTGAAACACTTGCGTCAACACCGAATGTTTGCTCAATCTTCACAATTAATTCTGAAGCTTCTAATAAACTAATAGATTTTAAATCTTCTATTATTTTTTCTACTTTGCTTGACATAAAAAATATGAATAAATTAAAATTAAGGTCAGAATCAAAACTCCAAAAAAAATAAAAGTTCAAGTTACAATATCCACTATAACTACAAATTATAAGTTCAAATACATTATCTTTTCGAGAATTGAGGAGCCTTTCTAGCTTTTTTCAAGCCATATTATAAAACTAGAAGTTAAATAACTACCGTTAACAAACTAAACATAGCAGAAAAACTATTTAGCTTTAAAAATTTTAAATATCTTGTGAAATTAATTCAAATTGGCAGAACCAACTTAATATATTTATACGAAAGATTACAAAAAAAATATAATATAAAAAGTAAAATAACAAGGAAAACATTATCCATACTTCAATTTTAGATTTAAATAAAACAAAGTTTATCTACATAAATTGGAAATTACCCAAACTTTTTCTTTCTTTACAACGACAATCTCGACTTAGAAATCCTTCTGATTTCAATTTATCAGAATTTTCCTTATTAATTAATTGACACAAAACCCTAGAAATAGCTAATTTAAACGAATATATCAAAAACAAGTTCAAAAATAAAAAGAAGAAAAAAATAAGAATTATTACGTATTATATTCATTTAATCTCACAATAGCTTGAGCTTGGCCATTTACTCCACCACCATTGGTTTTAACAACGATATCGAATTTCTCTTGAATACCTAAGCTAGACAAAGGTGAACTAAAAAATAACCTGGACTTTTTAGAACAAAAACTAACATTCATATTTTATACGAGTTCCAATAAAAATAAATAAAAATTCATACTTACTAGTCTAATAATCAAATAAATAAAATACAATTTTATAAATTAAAAAAACAATTACATGTATCTAATTAATATAGAAATTACATAATTTATTTATCACACATTGAATTATTTTGAAAATAGTCTTCAACTGAACGGTCATTAACAATAATATTACCAGAACCTGAAATAATATTCACTTTTGCAATAGATGATTTTCTAAACGAATTAAACTAAGTACTCAATACTAAACGGAAAATATACTGAATTAATCAATTTACAATTAAAAGACACAATCTTCCAACGTTTTTATATAAATTACTTTTTTCCATAAATATAACTAAAATAATCATTAAAATGAACAAAAGCAAAAACAGTATTAATACAATTAACTTACAAATTAATCCAAATCTAAATAAAGTTTAGTATGCTAATCCCATACTACGACTTGTTTCAGATCCTAAATAAACTCTCACACTTAAAAAGTCTGTTGGACAAGCAGATTCACAGCGCTTACATCCAACACAATCTTCAGTTCTAGGAGAAGATGCTATTTGACCAGCTTTACAGCCATTCCAAGGGACCATTTCCAAAAATCGAGTAAAAAATTTTTCCTCTAAGATCCGAACAAGCTAAAAAAACATACGGCTCAAATTTAAAAATAAAATAACTATTTAATATAATTTCATTTACAACAATTAAATAAAAAAACAAACTAAGGAAAAAAAGTCTAAATTTTATCTTTTAAATAATCCAATATCAGACTAAAAATCTAGATAAAATACCAAAAATAAATATACATTTTGATTAACTTAATTAACCCAAAATCTAAACAGACGAACTAAATTAAGGTAATAAGAGTAAAATTAATAAAAAAAGATAAAAAAATTAAATTAATAGGTATTTAATTATAGACCAAACCATCTGTTGGACATGCACGTACACACTGAGTTACAAAGTAGAATAAAATTAATTCCCTTATCAAACCATATGAGTAAAAATTAATTACGAAAGGCTTTACTTACTTATCTAATCTAAAACTCAAGTAGAATGTAGATATAAAAAATAAGTACAAAAAAGATCATGCAAATTTTAAATTAACTAAAGCCTTAAATAGGAAATTTTTAAAACTAAGAGGTCACACAAAATAAAAAAATGAAAAAACTGTAACAGAACTGTTTTGGAAAACAATAAGATTATTTAAAGAAAAATACCATTACAACGGCTCTTAAGCAACCTATACATGTATCATAAATTTTCACAGAATGAGACATAAAAAATAAAATTAAACGAAATATTATTACGACTTAAAATCAAAAGAAGGAGGAAAAACAAAGCTTCCTGAAGCTTTAGAATTAAAAACCCTCCCTAGAGATAAAGCAAGTAAAACTTGTTTAGTAATTTTTCTTTCCCAAGATTTTCTTCTGATATTACGTTTAGAACGAGAAGTTTTCTTTTTAGGAACCGCCATAAAAACATGTTTTAAAATTTTAATATTAATCCATAAAAAACTAAGTAAAAATATTTAAAAACGAAATATGAAAACTATAAGTAAATATTATAATTTATCAATAGTTTCAAATTCAAATTTAATTTCTTTCCAAACTTCACAAGCTGCAGCAAGCTCTGGACTCCACTTACAAGCTTCACGAATAACATCACCACCTTCACGTGCAAGATCACGTCCTTCATTTCGAGCTTGTACACAAGCTTCAGATGCAACACGGTTTGCTACTGCACCTGGAGCGTTACCCCATGGGTGACCTAAAGTACCACCACCGAATTGAAGACAAGCATCATCACCAAAGATTTCAGTAAGTGCTGGCATATGCCAAACGTGAATACCACCTGAAGCTACAGGGATAGTACCGCCTAAACCACACCAGTCTTGAGTGAAATAAATACCACGTGAACGATCTTTCTCAACATAAGCATCACGCATTAAATCAACGAATCCTAAAGTAACCTCACGCTCACCTTCTAGTTTACCAACAACAGTACCTGAATGAAGGTGGTCACCACCAGATAAACGAAGAGTTTTAGCTAAAACACGGAAGTGAATACCATGGTTTCTTTGACGATCAATAACAGCATGCATAGCTCTGTGAATATGAAGTAATAAACCATTATCACGACAGTACATAGCTAAAGAAGTATTAGCTGTGAAACCTCCAGTTAAATAGTCATGCATAACAATTGGTACACCAATTTGTGCTGCGAAAATTGCACGCTTATACATTTCTTCAACGTTACCTGCAGTTGCATTTAAATAATGACCTTTAATCTCTCCAGTCTCATTTTGAGCTTTATAAATAGCTTCAGCACCAAAAAGGAAACGATCGCGCCAACGCATAAACTGTTGTGAGTTAACGTTTTCGTCATCTTTAGTAAAGTCTAAACCACCACGTAAACACTCATAAACAGCACGACCATAGTTCTTAGCTGATAAACCTAATTTTGGTTTAATTGTACATCCAAGTAAAGGTCTTCCGTATTTATTAAGCTTATCACGCTCAACTTGAATACCATGAGGTGGTCCCCAGAAAGTTTTAACATAAGCTGGCGGAATACGTAAATCTTCTAAACGTAAAGCACGAAGAGCTTTAAAACCAAAAACGTTACCTACGATTGAAGTTAATAGGTTAGTAACAGAACCTTCTTCGAATAATTCAATTGGATAAGCAACATAAGCAATATATTGATTATCTTCGCCTGGAACAGGCTCTAAATCATAACAACGACCTTTATATCTGTCTAACTGTGTTAAACCATCTGTCCAAACAGTAGTCCAAGTACCTGTAGAGCTTTCAGCAGCTACAGCAGCACCACATTCTTCAGCTGGAACACCTGGTTGAGGAGTCATACGGAATGCAGCTAAAATATCAGTTTCTTTTACTTGATACTCTGGTGTGTAATATGTAAGGCGATAATCTTTAACTCCAGCTTTAAAGCCAGCGCCTGTTTTAGTTTCAGTTTGAGGTGACATCTTTAATTATTTTAAATTATATTCTATAACATCATAAACCAGCTAACATCACGTTAATTATAACAAATTAACAAAAAAGATTTAGAATGTGAAACAAAAGTTTTAACTAATTTAAACCAAACGACAAATCAAACTTAACAAATATAATATTTAATTTAAAGCTTTAATTTCCTCAGCAACCTGAACAGACTAAAATAAATTTTGACAAAACAGACAAAAAGTTATAAATTCTAAATATACAAAAGTATCAAGTTTAAAAATCACAAAAATCTTGCTTTACTTTTCTTAAGTCGTAAAACAGCCTCTAACTTATCTTTTCCATCAGATGCAATAAGGTTATCTAATGACGATTTCGCTTCTAGATAAGTTTGTTCAGCTTGTTCATAGTTTATATCTGACCCCAATTCTGCTTCATTAACTAAAATTGTAACTTTGTTATTATTAACTAAAGCAAAGCCTCCCATAACCGCCATAACTAACCAACGAGAATCAGTTTCAGAACGAACTTTCATAACCCCTGTATCTAAACCTGTAAGTAAAGGTATATGGTCTTTCAGAACTCCCATCTGGCCAGATAAAGTCGGCAAAATAATCTCCTTAGCATTGCTTCTCCAAAAAACACGATCAGGAACAAGTAAAGTAGTAAATACACCCTTTAAAAACTGTACATGCAGCTAAAACTACATACAGCTTACAATAGTCAATTTAAATATTAACCTCGTTGATATTCCATAGCAAAATTAGGTATGCAAAAAACGTTTTATAAAGTAAAAGACTTATGATAATTTTAGTTATAAAAATTAAACTTAAACCACGATTAAAAAAATTCATAACCTCGATACAGATAGAAACTTAAAACAAAAACCTAAAGGAACACTATCAAATATACCTTATAACTTACGTATCGCACTAATTGAAACTTCTAAACTCATAAAAATTGAAAAAAATATCGTATCCAAACTAAAAAAAGGAAAACCCTATCCTAAAGTTGATGCCTTAGAAATAGCTTCTTCCATACTACCAACCAAATAGAAAGCTTGTTCAGGAAGATCATCAAGTTCACCACTTAAAATAAGCTTAAAGCCTGCTATTGTGTCAGATAAACTTACGTATTTACCAGGTGAACCTGTAAAAACTTCTGCAACAAAAAATGGCTGAGACAAAAATCTTTCAACTTTTCTAGCACGTGAAACAACTAATCTGTCTTCTTCAGATAATTCATCTAATCCTAAAATAGCAATAATATCTTGAAGCTCTTTATATCTTTGTAGAGTTCTCTTAACAGCTTGCGCAGTATTATAATGATTTTCTCCAACGATCCAAGGTTGTAACATAGTTGAAGTAGAGTCCAACGGGTCAACTGCTGGATATATACCTTTTGCAGCTAAATTTCTTGATAGTACAGTTGTAGCATCTAAATGAGCAAAAGTTGTAGCAGGAGCAGGGTCAGTTAAATCATCAGCAGGAACATATACTGCTTGAATTGAAGTAATAGAACCATCTTTAGTAGAAGTAATACGTTCTTGCAAACCTCCCATTTCTGTAGCCAATGTAGGTTGATAACCAACTGCAGAAGGCATACGTCCTAATAATGCTGAAACTTCTGAACCAGCTTGTACAAATCTAAAAATATTGTCTATAAATAATAAAACGTCTTGGTTATTAACGTCTCTAAAATATTCAGCCATCGTTAATGCTGTAAGTCCTACACGCATTCTTGCTCCTGGAGGTTCATTCATCTGTCCGTATACTAAGGCAACCTTAGACTCTTTAAGATTAGAAGCATTGATAACTCCTGATTCTTTCATCTCCTGATATAAATCGTTACCTTCACGAGTACGCTCACCCACACCACCAAATACAGAAACTCCACCATGAGCTTTGGCAATATTATTAATCAATTCCATAATAAGAACAGTTTTACCAAACAAGGTAAAAATTATTTCCCTTAAAGCCGTAAGAACACACGACGCATATACGGCTTAATAAAATATTAGCATGAGCTAAACAAAGATACTACAAACTAAAACATTATACAATAAAATATTTTTTACATCATCAATAATTAAAGATAAAATAGTGGCTTATGAAAAAATTTAATAAATATAAATAAATTTATGAATCTCAAGTGAAGATAAAACAACCTTAAAATCATATGAACAGAAAAAGTGTGTAATAAAAAAGTTAATGTTTTACATTCTAATTTACTTAAAAAATTAACTTTATTTAACATAAAAAGAACTTAAATAGCTATTAAAACACCCGCACCACCAAAAAGACCAATTTTTCCTCCACGACGATAAGGAGCTAATAAATCCACAACTTTTATCCCAGTTTCAAAAATAGCCAATTTTGTATCTAAATCAATAAAAGGAGGAGCTAAACGATGTATAGGTAAAGTTTTGCTATAGTCAACACTACCCATTTGATCCACAGGCTCACCTAAGACGTTGAAAATACGGCCCAAAGTAGTTGCTCCAACAGGAACATTTAACGCAGCTCCAGTATCAACTACCTTCATACCACGCTGTAAACCATCTGTTGCACTCATAGCAATAGCTCGAACAACGTTATCTCCTAAAAGTTGTTGAACTTCACAAACTACCTTAATTTTTTCCCCAGACCCTAATTTACCTTCTATAATAAGAGAGTTATAAATATTAGGCATTTTACCAGGCGGGAAAGAAATATCCATAACAGGACCAATAATTTGTATAATTGTCCCAGTATTTGAATTTACTGTTGTCATAAAATTAAATATTAAATAAATAAAAAATTTAAAAATTATACATTTAAATATTCATTAAAACAAAAGATGCTTATAAAGGACCAGAGATACCTTGTTTACGAATCATCAAGAAATGAGCTAACATAAAAGCAGCTGTTAATAATGGAAGTACAAAAGTATGTAAACTATAAAAACGAGTAAGCGTAAATTGACCAACACTTAAACTACCACGTAACAACTCGACCACAAAAGAACCAATAACTGGAATAGCGTCAGGTACTCCAGTAACAATTTTAACTGCCCAATATCCTATCTGATCCCAAGGTAAAGAATAACCCGTAACACCAAAAGAAACAGTAAGACATGCTAAAATAACGCCTGTAACCCAAGTTAACTCACGAGGCTTTTTAAAACCTCCCGTTAAATAAACTCGACAAACATGCAAAATCATCATTAAAACCATCATACTTGCAGACCAGCGATGCATAGAACGAATTAACCAACCAAAGTTAACCTCATTCATAATATATTGAACCGATAAGAAAGCTTCAGTAACCGTTGGTCTATAATAGAATGTCATAGCAAATCCTGTTGCGACTTGAATAATAAAACAAGTAAAAGTTATACCACCTAAACAATAAAAAATATTAACATGAGGAGGCACATATTTACTACTAATATCATCTGCTATAGACTGAATTTCCAAACGCTCTTCGGTAAGGTAATAATAGTAATCCCTTAAGAACAATACATGAAACTTTAATTTCATAATGCTCGAAAATATAAAAATTTAAATTTTATTCTAGTGTTTAGAATCCACTAATAATATCCTAAAAAACTCAATTTAATAAAAGATTTTTAAATTCGTCCCTAATATAAGTTGTTGAGGAAAATAATAGTAATAAGGTCTTTTTTCATCACCGGTATTTAAGGAAAGTCAATCCCAAGGTAAATATCCTAATAATACTAAAAATTTCACGTTACGAGGATAATAAAATTATTAATAATAACCATATACTATACAAAACTTTTCAGAATACATACTACGCTAAAACCAAAGTAGAGTCACAGTCCATAAGGAAAAACCGAAACTTAATTAAAGTACGAAACGCACAACCAATCGTAAATTTTACCCATAAATTATAAAAAGTATAAGAATAAGTACTAAACTGCTCATAGATAAGCAAAAATAAAATAAAAATTACGCAAGCTTTTTAAAATACATAAATTCACAAAATAATTTCTCTTAAAAAATACTAAAGTAAAGCACAAGTAGACAAAATAATAACTTAAAAATTTACAAACACATATAAAAAATATTAACAACATTTTACAACATAATCGATATATTTGATTAGCGTCCTAAAAGAACTCGAACTCATTGTAACGCACAAATAACTAATCTAACATACTATTATATAAGTAGGAAGAATAGTTAAAAGTAAAACAGATTATACATATGGATATAACATCATTTTTTTCAGCTATCTTTATATCTAGTGCTTTTGTAAGTGTAACAATATTTTCCATAATAACAGGTTTTGGTCCACAATCGAAAAAATTGAAGGATCCTTTTCAAGAAAATGATTCATAAGCTAAAAAAAAGAATAGAAAGTAAAATAATATTTATGTACTTAAAAATATGACAAATTTATCTAAGAGCAAAGCATCAGCAAATAGTCAAGGAAAAGTTACTCCATTAGGAAACCTACTTAAGCCACTAAATTCTGAATATGGTAAAGTTGCACCTGGTTGGGGAACAACTGTAGTTATGGGAATTTTCATGGGCTTATTTGCTATCTTTTTAACAATTATATTGGAAATTTACAATTCAACACTAATCCTAGATAACGTATCAGTAAACTGGACAAACTAAATTTAATAAACCTTCATACAAAAATTGGTTTTTTAATAATAATACTTTTTTAATATATTTAACGTTAACTCAAAAATAAGCTAGACAAATCGGAATCCCGTTTACCAAGCTTTACAAGCACTCTAAAGCACATAAAGCTTTTCAAACTATCAATTAATTAAAAGTTTGAGCAAGTTACCAAAATATAGAACTTCCAGAATTTATAAAATTTTTTATGCCCTTTTAATTAAATGGTTCTAAAAATTATTAAGAAAAAAAAGAAGTTACAACTGAGTCTCAAAATAAGATCAATAAGGTAATAAATAAAAATATATCTTTAAAATCATAAGTTTCCATAATTATGGACAAAAACGCACTTTTACAATACGAGGTGGTTCACGGAAAAAAATAGCAAAGAAAATAATACCAAGAGTACCTACTAATAAACAAGTAAAAATCTTTCCTTAAAGAACCATACTTGCAACTACTATATCACATAAAGCTCAGATAAAATGTAAAAATCAATTTATCCATCAAAAATGTTTACATATATTGTAAGTATTTTCAAAATATCTTTCATCAAACTCTCTAAAACGTTTCGTAAAATTTTAATAGTTATAAAAAATAAAGTAAAATAATAATAAATGAACCAAATTATCCATATTGGCCCTTTAATTTACAAACTGAAATAAAAAAAGAAATTTATTTTGTAAGTCAAAATCTATACAAAACTCTTTTTAAAAAAATTTACGGCCGCGTTTCACACAAAATGTATAAACTAATGCTTCCATAATATAAAATTGATAATAAAAAATAACTTTACACGTGTAAAAAACAAAACTAAACTGTCTGTTTTCTAGTTGTAATATCACCTAATTTCTGGAAAGCACCAAACTCAATTTGTTCTTCTAAATCAGGATCAATACCAGCGAAAACATCACGGAAAATAGTTCTTGCACCATGCCAAATATGACCAAAGAAAAAGATTAGAGCAAAAGATAAATGACCAAAAGTAAACCAACCGCGAGGACTACTTCTGAAAACTCCATCAGATTCTAATGTAGCACGATCAAATTCAAAAATCTCACCTAATTGTGCACGACGAGCATATTTTTTAACAGTAGCAGCATCATTAAAAGTTAATCCATCAAGTTCGCCACCAAAGAAACGAACAGTTACACCAACTTGCTCAATACTATACTTAGACTCAGCACGACGGAAAGGAATATCAGCACGAACTACACCATTTTGATCTAAAAGTAAAACAGGGAAAGTTTCAAAGAAACTTGGCATTCTACGAACAAAAAGCTCAGTACCTTCTTTATCATAAAAAGAAGCATGACCTAACCAACCAACTGCAATACCATCTCCATTGTCCATAGGACCAGAACGGAAAAGACCACCTTTTGCAGGGTTATTTCCAACGTAATCATAGAAAGCCAATTTTTCAGGGATACTATTCCAAGCTTCAGAAGCAGAAAGACCACTTGCTAAACCTTTTTGAACACGTTTTTGGATTTCTTGTTGGAAATAGTTTTGGTCCCATTGATAACGAGTAGGCCCAAAAAGCTCAACAGGAGTTGCTGCTGAACCATACCACATTGTACCTGAAACAACAAAAGCAGCCCAGAAAACAGCGGCAATACTACTAGAAAGAACAGTCTCAATATTACCCATACGTAATACTTTATAAAGTCTTTGAGGTGGACGAACAGTTAAATGGAATAAACCAGCAATAATTCCTAATATACCTGCTGCAATATGATGAGAAGCAATACCACCATAGTTATAAGGATCAAAGCCTTCAGCACCCCAAGAAGGTGTAACTGGTGCAACACCTCCACTAATACCATAAGGATCAGAAACCCAAATACCAGGACCAAATAAACCAGTAACGTGGAACGCTCCAAAAGCAAAACAAAGTAAACCAGAAAGGAATAAATGAATACCAAAAATCTTTGGTAAATCTAAGGCAGGATCTCCAGTTCTTGGATCACGGAATAATTGTAAATCCCAATAAACCCAATGCCAAATAGCTGCTAAAAATAAAAGACCTGACAAAACAATATGAGCAGCAGCAACACCTTCATAACTCCAAAAACCTGGGTTAGAAAAAGCTTGACCATCAACACTCCAAGCTCCCCAAGATTTTGTAACGCCTAAACGAGTCATAAAAGGCAAAACAAACATGCCTTGACGCCACATTGGATTTAAAACTAGATCAGATGGATCAAAAATAGCTAATTCATAAAGCGCCATTGAACCTGCCCAACCAGAAACTAATGCAGTATGCATCAAATGAACGGAAATCAAACGACCCGGGTCATTCAAAACAACTGTATGTAAATTAAATAACAACGTCTTTAACAATCAAATAAAATAAACAAATAATTAGAATATTAAAATAAAATAAATAAGAATGAAGTCACAACACGATACCAAGGTAATCCCATAGAAAAATAAATAAAAAAAGATATTTACATTCTTTACAAAGCAGGCAACGTGATTCGAACACGCGACATTAGACTTGGAAGGACTACGCTCTACCAACTGAGCTATACCCGCATAAATACCCCCAGGGGAATTCGAATCCCCGTTGTTTCCGTGAAAAGGAGATGTCCTAGGCCTCTAGACGATGGGGGCAAATTTCACGTCCTGTAGGATTTGAACCTACTACATCAGGTTTTGGAAACCTACGTTCTACCAACTGAACTAAAGACGCTAAAAACTTGGCTCAAACGGGACTCGAACCTGTGACCAAGGGCTTATGAATCCCCTGCTCTACCACTGAGCTACTGAGCCCTTTCGAATATAACAAAAAAGAAAGGCGAACGACGGGAATCGAACCCGCGAATAAAGGAGTCACAGTCCTGTGCCTTACCACTTGGCGACGCCCGCCTTCCCAATCACGCATTAATTGTAACAAATACTAAAACAAGCTACTAAAATCAAAGATGAACACTACCAACTAGACTTAGTTACACCAGGAAGATCAGCTTTATGAGCCAATTCACGTAAAACATGTCGAGATAATCTGAAAAACCTATAAAATCCCCTAGGTCTACCAGTAACCATACATCGATTATGAAATAAGTTAACTAACGGATACTCAAAGTATTAAGAGAATAAATGTAATCCGAATTAAACAAGTTATTAAATATATAATAAGATTCAAAACAATCTTGAAGGTGAGCTATTTTTAGGTAGCTTTTGAAGCTTAAAAGAATAGTTCAATTTATCTTCAAAGCTCTCTGAATGAACCAACTCATTTTTTAAAAACTTCCTTAATAAAAAATACTTCTTCACCAATAAATTTCTTTTTTTTTCTCTTTCAACTAAACTTTTTTTTGACATAAATTAACTAAATATTATAAATAACAAAAATCTTTAATAAAAATAACTAATAACAACTAAATTAAATTAAACAAGACTAAAACAATCTCAAGATAATAAAACTACTCAATGCATTTAGCTGGATTCGAACCAGCGATGTTTCATCAAGCGAGATTATGAGTCCCGTGCTATCGTCCACTCTGCCATAAATGCTACAAACAATTATAACAGATATATTAACCTTGACGTTGTTTATGTTTAGGTTTTAAACATATAACCATCAATACATTTTTCCTACGAACAAAAAAGCATTTTTCACAAATTTTACGAACTGAAGAACGAACTTTCATATTAAAAAACATAATAGAGCAAAAGATAAACTCAACATCCAATAAGATTACCAAATATAGAACAGAACTTCACCCCCTAATCCTTTCAACTTCGCTAACTTATTAGTCATTAAACCATTTGAAGTTGATAAAGCAAATAATAACCTTTAATTTTTAATAACTGTATAAATCTATTAAAGGTATACAGCTAATCTAAAATAACCTTAAAGTAATATATAACAAATACAAATATAAATCATAGTGATTAAAAAATCAAACAAGTTCTCCCATTATTAATTGTTACAAGTTAAAAATCAAACTAAACCAATACCTGCACCGCCCTTTGAAAAAATTTAATATAAATGGATACCTAGATTATACTTATAAAAAATATTTAATACATTAGCCAAGTGTAACTTAAAACACGTATTAAATATTAATAAAACAAATAGAAGATTTATTTATCAAATAAAGAAAACAGCAATACCAATACCACCCCAAACCTTAGGTATATTATGTGAATTAACATAAACTCTAAGGCCAGGCTTACTAACTCTTTTCATGAAAGAAATATAAGGTTTTTGCTTCAATCCTTTTTTAAATTTCAAATTAATAGAAATGAAATCTAACTTAGAAGAATTAGGTTTCTCTTCTTTAACTCTATCAAAGGAATCTATAAAACCCTCATCTTTAAGTATTTTGATTATATCAAAGTTAACATTAGTATAAGGTACTAAAACTTTTTCTAAACCGACTAAATTTGCATTCCTTATACGAGTCAACATATCTAATTAAATATAAAATATTTAAAATTCAAAGAAAAATAGTCATAACATAAAAAATTAAAATAAGTAAACAAATCTCAAGAAATTAAATCATTACTTCCCATAGTATCTCCAATTGAAAAATTACCACCTAAAAATAAACTGTAAAATGACCTATTAAAGTTTACTTAAAAGGCATTCCTAACTCTTTTAAAAGGAAAAAAGCCTCCTCTTCGGTTTTTGAAGTAGTAACAATAACAATATCCATTCCTTTAAATTTACTTATTTTGTCAAATTCAATCTCCGGAAACATAGATTGATCAGGGATACCAAAACTATAGCTCCCAAATCCGTCAAAACCAGAGCTTTTAACGCCTTGAAAATCACGGATACGAGGTAATGCTAAATTAACAAGGCGATCAAAAAACGAGTACATTCTATCACGTCTAAGTGTAACACACATACCAATAGGTACATTTTGTTTTAACTTAAAATTTGAAATAGCTTTTTTAGAACGAGTTAAATAAAAACGTTGTCCAGTAACTTGCGTTAACTCCAAAACTAAACTATCCAAAACCTTAGTATTTTGACATGACTCATCAAGTCCACGATTGATAACTATCTTTTCAATTTTCGGTACATCACTAATTGACTTATATTTAAATTTTTCAACTAATTTGGGAACCACAACATCATTATAAAACAACCTTAATCTTTGCATATTAAAATAAAAATTTTATTAAAAAATAATCAAAAATATCATAAAACGTTAAAGTACTTCGGGTGCAAGAGAAACTATTTTCAAAAAATTTTTTTCTCTTAATTCACGAGCGATTGGTCCAAAAACGCGGAAGAATAAAATAAAGATTTTTCGATGAAAAAAACGAAACGAGTTATTAAGTCCTAATTATAAAAACGATTAAATAAAATCAAAAACTACCTCTAGGCGAACCATCCGCATTAATTATTACAACAGCATTTTGGTCAAATTTAATAAACATGCCGCTTTGTCTACGCAAAGGCTTAACAGTACGAACAATCACAGCTCTTACAACATCAGATTTTTTAACCGCCATATTAGGAATAGCGTCTATTAAATAAAGTTTTGCTTACTGAATACGAAACTAATGGAACTAATCGAAAAAATAAACCTTTAATTTATAATTATCACACTTTAACAACACCTATTATAATATCACCAATATAAGCAAAACGACGGTTAGAACCTAATACATGGATACACATAACCTTTTTTGCTCCAGTATTATCAGCAACAGCTAGATAAGTTTGAGGTTGTATCATAAACTTGAAAAAAGAAAAAAATCAGAAACAAATAATATTTAAAAAACTTTAAAACAAAGTAAGAACTCTACTGTTTAGCTAGAATACGAGTTAAAACAGGCATCTTATAAGCAGCAATACGCAACGCTGATTTAGACATGGAATCAGAAATACCTGAAACTTCATACAAAATTTTGCCAGGCTTCACAACTGCTACCCAATATTCAACGTTCCCTTTACCCGATCCCATTCTAGTTTCAGCTGCTCGAAAAGTAACAGGTTTATCAGGAAAGATACGAATCCACAATTTACCCCCCTTACGAACATAACGAGTTATAACACGACGAAAAAAATATAATAAGTCTACCTTTTTGAAAAAGAGAAGAAAAAATTAAACTTATATGATAACAATAATAACAAAAAATCCACACTGCAGCTTCAATTTGACGTGAAGTAACCCAACCACATTCACAAGCCTGTAAGTCAAGTAAAAAATCCCTCAAATAAACATTACTTGTATACAAAATACATAAAGCTTAAATCTTAAACCAAAAGAACTTTAAAAATATAAATCTAATAAACAATATAAACGTTAAAATACGTCAAGCTAAAAAAGAATTCAAGTTAGATGAAACTTTAAATCAATTAAAATAAGAATAATTTTTATTAAACTAAAAGAAATAATTTAAATCAACTAAAAGACAATAAATAAACTATTTTGCTTCATAAAAAGTAAACCTTAAGACGAAAATAATCATAATTAAAAGCTAATCAAATTAAAGCGTAACGCACATCCATATTCACCGAAACTAACTTTATCAAAAAAATATAGAAGAAATTAGTTTAAATTTTAAATCAAAGTTACCTAATAAACTAATGTAAAGCATATACTGATTATATCACACCTTAACTATACCACGCATTTTTCCTCGATGATATTTTCGGAACTTAGTCCTTTTTGGACTCATCATATAATTAACAAAAAATATAATAAATTTTTAAATATACTATTCAATGGTACAATAACTATGAATTAATACATATTTTGAAAGCTTTATATTATGAGAACCATAAATAACTTTACTAAACTTAAGATCATATAAACTCATATTGGAAAAAAATTTGCCACAACAAAAACATTTACCAGATTGAAATTTATATAAAACTAAATATATATTACTCAATGTATTAGAATAATTTTTCAACCAATTTAATCCAAACTTATTATAGTCTTTCAAATTAAAAACATTTATTGAAGAAGGTAAACAATAAAGTCGATTAGTATAACGTTTATGCATGGTTAATGTTATGCATTTTCCTAAGTAATAATCAATAAAGTAAAAATTCCAAACGTTTTTTAAAAGCGAGAATTTCCAGTATTTAAAATAAATCCATGTGTTGGGTCGTCTAGGATGTCGTCTCTTAGCCCAATTCCATAATAATTTATATAAATAAACATCTAAATGTCCCCAAATATCGTTATTAAAATCAGCACATCTATAAACATTTGACCAATTAGATATTAGTAAATTTAACTTTCTCAAAGTAAAAAAAAACTTCTCAGAAAAAGAACTCTTAATTGTTAATTTAAGTTTACGCATATGGTTTCTTAAATTATCTATTGATATGATACCCAAAAACTTCTGGGAACGCGAAAAGAAAAATTTCCAGCCCAGAAAACAAAAACCATCAAAGATAGAATATAAAGGAAGCCTATAATCAGATGATGTAAACAATCCTTTAGAATCCAAAAATATTTTTATAAGTCTATCAATCTGGAAAATTTCTTGTTTGGTAGAAGAAAAAATGTACAAATCATTAGCGTAATGCATTATAGTAAATTTGAAAGACGAAAAAGGAAGACTTGATTTTAAGAATTCTTCGCCAAACTAAGCAACAAATTATTGCTCGTTATAAATCTGTAAAGAAAACAAAGCATTTTATACAGCTTTCTGAAAAGTATATAACTACATTTAACTAAATTAAAGATTTCTAACTATTAAATACTAAAAAATGAATAATATATAAGCATTAGCAAGTTTTATATAAAAAATTTTCGAAATTAAAAATAATAATGCTTAAACTAAACATAATCAAAAATAAGAGTTATAAATTATCACAACCAAGCCTATAATTGAAAAATTCAATAAACTTTTCAAAATATAAGGGGACTGAATATCAGCAAAAAAGTAAGGTGAAGATAAATTAGAGGACCTGAACAATTTTGAATCCAAACGTCTAAATAAAAAATCAATATCTAATTTTAACGTATCAAATTTCCTCAGAAAGGAAAAACGTTTCATATTTTTCTTAGCAAAGAATTTAATTTTTAAAAAATTAAACGCATCATGATCGGGTCTAAAAGGACGATAACCAACAGTAAATCTATTTAAATAACTCTCATAATAAGGCGTAAGAGATAAATAAACTAAATGATAATTAATTAATTTATAAAAGTCGAGTATTTTGAAATGATTTGATGTACCATTTTTCTTATTAAAGTATATAGATAACAAAACGTTCGTAAAGACTCTTTTTCTCATATTAAAAACAATTTGTAACTTATCAAGTAATGGAACAGCTTCATAAAAGCTTACAAACTTAACTACCGCTAATTTAGAAAAAATAGAGTTAATTATAAGTCTCTGAACATAATTAACCATTCGAAACCTCGACAATATCGTAAAATTAAAAATTTTATTCTGAAAAAGGGAAACCTTATTCTCAGCTAAGATATCATAAAATTCTAATAAAAATGAATAAAAAATAAATAATTAATTTTTAAAATAATAATATACACAAATTAAATTCCAATTTATAAATTTCCAATTCAAAAGCTTAAAAAAATTATAAAAAGATTTATGCATACATGATAATTCGTTAATTTAAAATCTTCACAACAACCAAAATAGTTAACCGATATATAACCAGACTTTAATACCTAAAACACCAAATATAGTTTAGTTAAATAGTTAAACTTTTCAATAAACAAATAAGAAAAACATATGGTTTAAAAAAATTATTCACACGTGCTTTACAACTACAATAATCAATATTTGCTCTTAAAGTATGAAGAGGAACTTGACCTTGTCTAATCCATTCGCTTCGAGCAATTTCTGCACCATTTAATCTACCAGAAATTTGGACTTTAATACCTTTAACTCCAGCTTTTAATGATTTTGCAATAGCAGATTTTATCACCTTTCTAAAAGGAAGTCTTTTTTCTAATTGTTTTTTAATAGAATCAGCAACCAAATAAGAACAAGCATCAACATTAGCAACTTCAATAATGTTAAGGGAAACTAAGGAGCTATTGAAATTTTTCTTTAAAGAATTAGATAACAATCGTGTTATACTATTCAACAAATTATTATTAAAAATTGGTCCATTCTTAATTAAATAAACATCTACACTAATAAGGTCCAATTTTCTCTTAATAAATATATTGGATACTGAAACATCTTTAAGTTCACTAAATAAAAAATTACGAATAAAAATGTCTTGTTCCAAAAATTTAGAATAAACCCTATTATTAGCAAACCAATAAGAATTATGCTTTTTTATAAATAGAAAATCTTTTTAAAGTATAATGAACCCCTAAAAACTACAAAAGCACATTAAATACATATAGCTTAACATTAAACAATAACAGACACATAAAATGCTTAAAAAAATTTTAATCAAATAAGGTTTTTTTATATAACCTAATAACCTATATCCCTAAATAGAACTTTAATAACTACTTCAAAAAAAATCAAGTTAAGGACATCAATGTAATATACACTATATATTATAAAGTAATTTTCCAAAAATATAGTTAATTTATATTCTAAATTTAAATAAAAAACTCCGGTTTATAAATCTAAATTACAAAAACTAAAAAAGGAAGATAAAAAACAGTCATTCTATCCAAATCAAATAAACCAAATATTTCAAGCATAAATGCAAAATTTTATTAAATACTCATTAGTAATACCAATACGAAAACCTAAAGGACTTATTTTCTGACCCATAAAAATAAAAAATTAATGAAAAATTAAATAACAAAGCAATTACTCTATAAATTAAATATGCAATTATAAATTAATTTTTATTGCCAACTTTGAGTTAAATAGATTATTAAATCCTTCTTAAATCTATACAAGTAAAAAATTACATATAGCTTATATCATGGAAATTAAGAATTAAAATCGACAACTATATATAATGTCAAAATTAAATCAAAAAATAAGTAAATAAATTTACTAAGTTTTCTGTTTTTTTATGAAATAGAAAAAAACATTTAAGACTAATAATAAATTAATTTCACAGCTTAAAAAATAAAAAAACAACTATCAAATTAAATTAGCATAAAGTTAAACAACGTTAAAATCAAAATAAAAAACAATAATTTCAGACCAGACTAGTTATATGTGAATAATGTTTTTTAATTGGAAATCCACGTCCTTGAGCATGGGGACATAGTCTTTTCAAGAAAGGAGCATTATCAACTCTAATTTCTTTAACAACTAAATTGGATATATCCATACCAAACATCTGTTTGTAATTAGAAACAGCAGATCGTAAAGCTTTCATTATAATAACAGAAGGTTTATGAGGTAAAAACGCTAAAATAAGAAGTGCCTCATCATAAGGACGATTTCGAATTTGCCCAGCAATTCTTCTTACTTTCACGGGGGATACCTTCACATATCTAACTTTACAAATTGCTTCCGAAATATTAGACAATTTCATAATGAACTAAATAAAAAAAATTCATCTAATAAACTAAAATAAAAACCTTAACGTTTGACTTTTTTATCTGCTTTTACATGACCACGAAAAGTCCTTGTTTGTACAAACTCACCCAATTTATAAGAGTTAAAAGTTTACTCAATAAAGAACTAAAATATAAATAAGTTTTATAAAATTAAATAAAATCACAAGTAACCAATCATCTGATTCGAAATTAAAACTGGGATATGTTCTTTTCCATTATAAACTGCTATAGTATGACCAACCATAATAGGCAAAACAGTTGAACTTCTCGACCAAGTAAAAATTATAGATTTTTATACAATAAATTAAACTTGCAAATTAAAAAACAAAACACAAATATTAAATTAAACTATATTACGTACCGCCACTAATTTAGACACAATTTCCAGCCAGATTCATCTTTGTTATCTTATCAAACAAACTATTTGACAAAAAAGGAACTTTTTTTACAGAATTCGACATAAAATTAAGCCTTGATTACAATAACTAAAAACATCAATATAATTAAAATTAATTTACCATGTATTTATCAGTGCATTTATTAGACTTTCTAGTTTTCTTACCTAAAGCAGGTTTACCCCAAGGACTAAGGGGCCTTAGCCTACCAATAGGAGACCTACCCTCCCCGCCACCATGAGGGTGATCACAAGGATTCATAGCAACTCCCCTAACATGAGATCTCTTACCAAGCCACCTATTATAGCCCGCTTTAGACCTAAGAAGAGATGAAAATTCAATATTGCCAACTTGCCCAATAGTAGCCCAGCAAACTTTTTTAAAAAAGCGAAGCTTACCAGAGGGCAATTGAACAATAACTACAAAAGGCTGGTGAGCAATTACTTTTGCGAAAGCACCAGCAGATCGAGCGACCTGCCCGCCCTTACCAGGGTATAATCCTAGACAATTATCCGGAAAAAAACTAAACATAAAATTCAACCTTTATTTAGCTTTAAGAATGTAAAATTTAAAAACCTGTCCCTTACTAAATCTTCAAAAAATTAGAAAGTCGTTAGAATTTAAAATAAATTACTTAATTACAAGTCGACATAGAGGTGGAGGTCATAAACGTTTATACCGTTTAATTGATTTTAAACGTAATAAATTAGGCATAGTTGCCAGAGTTTTTAGTATAGAGTATGATCCAAATCGAAGTTCTAGGATTAGTCTTCTTTTTTATGCTGATGGAGAAAAACGCTACATCTTGCATGTTAATGGGTTACTTGTTGGAGATAATGTAGTTTCTAATTTTAATGTACCAATAAAATTGGGAAATGCATTACCATTAGGAAGAATTCCATTAGGAACAGATGTTCATAATATTGAATTTCAATTGAAATTATATCCTAATAAGTTAAATCATTCAAAGATTAATATAATCATAAACTTATCATTTTAAAAATATGAGCAGAATATATAAAAATTCTTTTAACAACACGCACTTGAAATTCAATATTATGAACATCTGTTCCTAATGGAATTCTTCCTAATGGTAATGCATTTCCCAATTTTATTGGTACATTAAAATTAGAAACTACATTATCTCCAACAAGTAACCCATTAACATGCAAGATGTAGCGTTTTTCTCCATCAGCATAAAAAAGAAGACTAATCCTAGAACTTCGATTTGGATCATACTCTATACTAAAAACTCTGGCAACTATGCCTAATTTATTACGTTTAAAATCAATTAAACGGTATAAACGTTTATGACCTCCACCTCTATGTCGACTTGTAATTAAAAAAAATAGAAATAAAAATCTCCTTTTCAATGTCATACCTGAAATCATCATAAGACGCTAAAAAAAATAACGTTTTCCAATTTAAAACATTTATTTAAAAATACATAACCCATTTCAAAACTAATAAGTTAAGAGTAATACAATTAGATAAATATAAAAAATAAAATTAAAGAAGCCAAAATAGCCTAAACCTACATTAAATGGGCTCAGTAAAATTTAAATACCCCACAATTAACATATAATTTATTAATTTAAAATGGAATTATAAACGTATCGCAACTCCTCTGTTGTTACGTCCTCGAGCATTATGATTAAAGAATGTCAAACTTTTTCAAAAGATTAAGGGATATCACAACTAAAACAAAAAACAATAATAAATGTAACGCCTTAAAATAGATATAATGAATATTTAATTCAAACTCAGGAAAATTCCTAGTTATTTCAAAAAAATCGCTAATAGTGCGGTTCCTTGTACTAGATGATTGAATAGATTTCAAAATTTAAAATCCTTCAAGAATTTGTACCGGTCCTTCAGGACATACAACTTCAAAAATAAATAAGGAAAATAATAAAGGATTTAAAAATTGCAGCCTCATTAAATCTACTATTCAAAACTAATTTATAAATTAGATAATAAATTTGTCTTTAAGAAGATTGAACGTAAATTAAATCTTAAAAATAATCGTAAAACTTTTTAAGTATAAATTAAAATGTATTAAAGGATAAATAAATTTATTTAAATATTAATTAAGAAAGATTAAAATTCAGTTTAATTTGAGCAAACTCAAAAAGAAAATTAAAAATCAAAAAGTTTCAAACCAAAATATATGGTTTATAAATACGAATAGGCATAAAATTATTTAAATACAAAAATTAAAAGGTAAAAATTTCCTAAATTTTTAATAAAATAAAAAAAATATGACAAATAATACTGAACTGAATAAATTTATGTATTCAAACCACTCAATAAACTAAAAGCTTTGAAAAAAAGATATTGGAGTTTTTTTATCAAAAAGGTAAACTATATTCTTAAAAATAACTTCAAATTAAACACAGAATAAAATTCTAAATATAAAATAGATTCTCAATAAAGTCAATATAACTCTTTTATAATTTGACTTATAGCCTACTACCCTTCCAACACCACGTTTCTTTGAAGGCAAAACAGAGCTATTTATTGAAAGGACATTGACAGTAAACAGCTTTTCAATCAAATCCTTTACTAACGTCTTATTTTTAAAGTTTATTTAAACTAAAATGTAAAAATTAATAAAGTTAAATATATTACATCATCATATATATTAAGACATAAAAATCCACAACATCGAAACGTCCACTAAAAAAACGTACTTATCCATTTTTAGTAACTTTTTAGATTTATCACTAAAAACCGGATATTTAATAATAAATTAATTAATATTCGACTAAGTATAATTATACTAATAAGGTAAATATTTTTATAAAAAATTTAACAAGCACACTTAAATCAATCTGATTCATAGACTTCAAAGTAATAAATTTAAAACTAAATACATCAAAAGCATTTTATCAAATCAAATAATAACATTTTGAACTAAATAAAGTAATACTAATATTTTATTAGCGACTCTTAATGCTTTATTAAAATATCTAACTAGAGTTTAAAAAATATTTAGATCTAATAAATTTAGAGTTAAATCAATGCTTTCAGTAAAATTAAACCCTTCTTTTCTTTTTAGGACGACAACCATTGTACGAGATAGAAGTAATATCTCTAATAACTGTTATGCCTATTGGAAAATTTTGTATAGAACGAACGGCAGTATCTCTTCCCGACCCCGCACCACTTACATTTATTTCAACTTGTTTCACCCCTTGATCTAATAATTTTTTCATCAACGATTCTACAGAAGTTTGAGCTGCAAAAGGAGTACTTTTACGAGCTCCTTTAAAACCACAAGTACCTGATGATGACCATGCAACAACATTACCATTAAAGTCTGTAACCGAAACTATAGTAAAAACTAAAAATAATGTCAGCTAAAACCTAAATAAAAGTATAATCTTCTAAAGAAATGAAAGAAATATAAAATGACAATTCTCAATATTATTAAATGTAGACTTCTATTAATCATATTACTGTTACTTTTAAAAACCAAAAATAAATATTAAGTGATCTTTTTTTAAAAGCATTAAAACAGTAAAAATTCACATTATATAAATAATCACCCTAAGCATCTTTCTTTTAGCAAACTTAGAACTAATAACTTTTTTTTGTTTTAAAACCATAATGAGATAAATTAAAACTCTTTCGAAACACTATACTACAAAATAAAAAAATAATATTAAATTAAACTTTAAGTGAATAATATTCTACAACTAAAAGTTCATTTATAATTAAATTTAATGATGTTAAATCAACTTTTGAAACTACTTTTGCTTCAAATTTTCCAGTATTTAAAGATAAATGATTAGGAATAAGATAATCCTTTGTCAACTCTAAATTCTTCTTTATTAAATTACGAGAAGCATCAGAATTTTTTATTTGTATACTGATACCAGGTTTACAAATAAAACTTGGCACATTTACTAACAGATTATTAACTAAAACATGCCCATGAACAATTAATTGTTTCGCAGACATGATACTTGGACAAAGACCTAGACGATAAATAATATTATCTAATCTCATTTCCAAGAGACTTAATAATTCTTTACCAGAAGAGCCTTTTTTCTTCCTAGCCTTTTTCAAATAATTGAAAAGCTGTCTTTCACTAACTCCATAATAATATCGAAGCTTTTGTTTTTCTTTTAAACGGACTTTATACTGAGAAGATTTTTTATTAGTAATTGCCCCATGTTGTCCAGGAGGATTAGTCTTCCTGGATACCTTATTTGTAAAGCCACTAAGCTTACCCAAACGACGAACAATCCTTAATTTACTACCTCGATAACGCGACATAAAGTAATACAGAAAAATTTTAATATTAAAAATACCTTTAGTATTGTAAAATAACTTATTAGAATATCAACGAAGGTAATTAGATTTTAGGTAGTTCATGCAAACATGAAATGTTTATATATGTATGTCATGGCACATAGGTACAATTTCCCGCAGGGTCTCCCCCAAAGTACAAAGGACCTATCTAATTAGTCAACCCTAAGTTCGGAATGGATTAGGTGACTTTAAAAATTAGAAATTAGCACCACAATCTATGAAAAAATTTCTCTTCTCACAGCAAGAATTATTGTTAAAAAGGAAAAACAAACGATTTATTAGTATATCTTAGCTCATGTGATTGCTCATCATTATACCGGATACCTATTTACGATTCATCTTATCGTAATCTTAAAGGAGTACTCATCTTAAGGTGGGCTTCCTGCTTATATGCCTTCAGCAGTTATCCACTCCACACATAGCTACCCAGCGTGTCCTATTGGCATAAGAACTGGTACACCATTGGTGTGTCCTTTTCGGTCCTCTCGTACTAGAAAAAGTTCCTTTCAATACTCCAACGCTTACACCGGATATGGACCGAACTGTCTCTCGACGTTCTGAACCCAGCTCACGTACCGCTTTCATGGGCGAACAGCCCAACCCTTGGAACGTACTACCGCTCCAGGTTGCGATGAGCCGACATCGAGGTGCCAAACCTCCCCGTCGATGTGAACTCTTGGGGGAGATCAGCCTGTTATCCCTAGAGTAACTTTTATCTTTTGAGCGACGTCCTTCCCATTAAGTAACGTCGGATCACTAAGACCGACTTTCGTCACTGCTTGACTTATAAGTCTAACAGTTAAGCTTTCTTATGTCTTTACACTCCAAAGCTAATTTCCGACCAGCTTGAGAAAACCTTTGTAAGCCTCCGTTACCTTTTAGGAGGCTACCGCCCCAGTAAAACTGCCCATCTGAAAGGGTCAAGCGTCCCTATAAGGAAACGCAATTAGATTTTTAACTTTCTTAAAGTGGTATCTCACGGACGGCTCAATATTCCCCGGAAGGAATAAATCAAAGCCTCCCACCTATTCTGCGCAAAGAAAGTCGAAAATCAATTTCAAACTACAGTAAAGCTTCATAGGGTCTTTCTGTCCAAGTGTAAGTTAACCGCATCTTCACAGTTAGTTCTATTTCACCGAGTCCCTTTTTGAGACAGTATCCAGATCGTTACGCCTTTCGTGCAGGTCGGAACTTACCCGACAAGGAATTTCGCTACCTTAGGACAGTTATAGTTACTGCCGCCGTTCACCGGGGCTTAAGTCACGAGCTTCGCGAAAGCTAACAAGTTTCTTTCACCTTCCGGCACTGGGCAGGCGTCAGCCCCCATACATAGTTTTTCAACTTTGCGGAGACCTGTGTTTTTGATAAACAGTCGCCTGGATCTGATCGCTGCAACCCTGGTTTTGACCAGGGCACCTTTTCTCCCGAAGTTACAAGGCCATTTTGCCGAGTTCCTTAAAAAGGGTTATCTCGCTCTCCTTAGTATACTCTACCTACCGACCTGTGTCAGTTTAAGGTACAGGTGCATTCTAGTTAATGGAATTGCTAGGGTTTTTCTAGGAAACATGACTAAAGTCATTTCTTTACCTTAGTAAAAAAATATTTGCTTCTCAGCTCAAAGTATCTTTTATTAATACTTCTCAATACCTCGAAAGCTTAAACCAGATTCCAAAAACTGGCTGACCATAACCTCTTTCGTCACCCTTAATCAAACTAGGTGCAGTACAGGAATATTAACCTGTTTTCCATCAACTACGCTTTTAAGCCTCATTTTAGGACCTGACTAACCCTTTGTGGACGAACCTTGCAAAGGAATCCTTTGGTTTTCGGAGCACTAGATTCTCACTAGTGTTTTCGTTACTTAAGCCGACATTCTCACTTCTGCTAAGTCCATAAAAACTTCCATTTTTACTTCAGCCCAAGCAGAACGCTCTCCTACCGTAAACTCACAGTTTCGGCAAAATGCTTAGTCCCATACATTATCGGCGCAAATGGACTTGACCAGTAAGCTATTACGCACTTTTTAAAGGAACTTGGCTGCTTCTAAGCAAACCTCCTGGTTGTCTACGTCTATTTACATCCTTTGCCACTTAGCATATATTTAGGGGCCTTAACTGGTGATCTGGGCTGTTTCCCTTTTGACAATGAAGCTTATCCCCCACAGTCTCACTGGCTAATTGAAAATCATTGCTTAGTATTCTTAGTTTGCTACAACTCGGTACCACTTTCGCAGCCCTCATCGAAACAGTGCTTTACCACTAAACAGGTCGTAATTAACCGCTGCGCCTCAACGCATTTCGGAGAGATCCAGCTAGCTCCGAGTTCGACTAGAATTTCTCCACTAACTAAAACTCATCTCCCAATTTTTCAACATTGGTGAGTTCGGACCTCCACTTAGTTTTACCTAAGCTTCATCCTGGTCTTAGTTAGATCACTCGGTTTCGGGTCTATAAACAATGACAAAACGCTCTATTAAAACTCGCTTTCGCTAAGGCTCCAAATTTAGATTTTAACCAAGCCATTATTCATAAGTCGCCGGCTCATTCTTCAACAGGCACACAGTCAAGCTTAAAAGCTTTTCTATTGCGTGTGAACTCATGCTTTCATTTTCTATTTCACTCCCTTCTCAAGGTTCTATTTCACCTTTCCCTCGCGGTACTAGTTCACTATCGGTAACTTAATAATATTTAGCCTTACGAGATGGTCCTCGCAGATTCACACAGAATTCCACGTGCTCTATGCTACTCGGGAAAATCAAATTATTTAAGAAAAAGCACTACAGGACTATCAACCTTTTTTCGTATTGCTTTCAACAAATTCATGCTTTTAAATCAAATAAAAAACTGACCCCCACGACCCCTATAAATAGGTTTAGGCTACTTTCTTTTAACTCGCCGCTAATAAGAAAATCGCTATTGCTTTCTTTTCCACTGGCTACTAAGATGTTTCAGTTCACCAGGTTTGCTACATTTCACGTATAAATTTTGTGAAAGTTTTAATTGGGTTGCCCCATTAGGGAACCTTCGGATCAAAACTTGTTTCTAGTTCCCCGAAGAATATCGCTAGTAACTACGCCCTTCATCGCCATTAAGTTCCAAGGAATCCAACATGAGCTCATAAATATTTAACCAAATTAACAAACGTTTTGGAGATAAGCGGAATCGAACCGCTAACCTCTGCCGTGCAAAAGCAGCGCTCCACCAATTGAGCTATACCCCCAAACTCAAAACACCATAGGGCCATGATGGACTTGAACCATCGACCTCACCCTTATCAAGGGCACGCTCTAAACCAACTGAGCTAATAGCCCTATGAAAACAAAAAATTATTAAGGAGTTGTTCCAGCCGCACCTTCCAGTACGGCTACCTTGTTACGACTTCACCCCAGTTACTGACCCAACCTTAGTAGTTTCAAACGAAACGAAGAAACCACTTCAGATACGATTAATTTCCATGGTGTGACGGGCGGTGTGTACAAGGCCCGAGAACGTATTCACCACCGTATATCTGACCGGCGATTACTAGCGATTCCAACTTCATGTAGCCGAGTTTCAGGCTACAATCCGAACTAAGACTAATTTTAAGAGATTAGCTTACCCTCGCGAGTTTGCAACTCATTGTATTAGCCATTGTAGCACGTGTGTAGCCCAGGACATAAGGGGCATGCTGACTTGACCTCATCCTCACCTTCCTCCAGTTTATCACCGGCAGTATCTCTAGAAAACTAACTAAAGAAAAGGGTTGCGCTCGTTGCGGGACTTAACCCAACATCTCACGACACGAGCTGACGACAGCCATGCACCACCTGTGATTGGACTCCTAAGAGAATTTCTCTTTCAAGAAAATAACCAATCTGTCAAGTCCTGGTAAGGTTCTCGTGTATCATCGAATTAAACCACATGCTCCACCGCTTGTGCGGGCCCCCGTCAATTCCTTTGAGTTTCACTTTTGCAAGCGTACTTCCCAGGCGGGATACTTAATGCGTTAGCTACAGCAATATTAGAATATCACTTAGTATCCATCGTTTACGGCTAGGACTACCGGGGTATCTAATCCCGTTTGCTCCCCTAGCTTTCGTCCCTCAATTTCAGTAACAACCCAGTAAAGTGCTTTCGCTGTAGGCGTTCTTTCCAATATCTACGCATTTCACCGCTACACTGGAAATTCCCTTTACCCCTATTGTACTAAAGTCACTCAGTTTTTAATGCATTGTTAAGGTTAAGCCTTAGAATTTAACATTAAACTTAAATAACCATCTACGAACGCTTTACGCCCAATAAATCCGGATAACGCTTGCATCCCCCGTATTACCGCGGCTGCTGGCACGAAGTTAGCCGATGCTTATTCCTGAAATACTGTCAAAATTTCCTCAATCAGAAAAGGAGTTTACAACCCTAAAGCAGTCATCCTCCACGCGGTATTGCTTGGTCAAGCTTTCGCTCATTGCCAAATATTCCCCACTGCTGCCTCCCGTAGGAGTCTGTTCCGTTCTAAATTCCAGTGTGGCTGTTCATCTTCTCAGACCAGCTACTGATCAAAGCCTTGGTAAGCCATTACCCTACCAACAAGCTAATCAGGCGCAAGCTCGTGCTTAGGCGAAAAATCTTTAACTTAATAGTATTACGAGGAATTAACAAACGTTTCCATTTGATATGCCTCACCTAAGCGTTGATAACTCACGTGTTACTCACCCGTCCGCCACTATCCCGAAGGATCGTTCGACTTGCATGTGTTAAGCATACCGCCAGCGTTCATCCTGAGCCAGGATCAAACTCTTCAAAAAAAATAAAAATTCCAAAAGGAAAAGATATCGAACCCACGATGTATGAAAGGTTTTTATTTTCTACCATTCGTGTCACGTTTGTTATTATAACACAAGTCTGAGTCTCCTAGAATTGTAACGGAATTAAAAGCAATTTTCAAAATTGAAACTAAAATTGAAATGTTTATTTAAACAGTGAGTTACAGTAAAAAAAATTAGTAATAACTGAAAATTGACAAACAATACAACTAAAGAATAATAAAATTAACTATAGAATTAACTAACAGTATCTAATATTTAAAGACAAATAGTTACTAAAGTTTTAAACTGGATAACTAAATGGTAACTAGAATTATAACTTAATGTGACTAATAGTTAAATATATATAACTTTTAGTCACGTGTGATTTT